TTTCTTTCACGCATTGAAATACAAGGACAAATCCAATAATTTAGTTCAATTTCAGCTTCTTCATTATGATAATTCCTACAAGGACATAATGGAACTTTATAACGATCTTTATAAGTAGCTAACCCGGTAATAATTATAGAAGTTATTGATGGATCAAGAGAAAAAAATGTATTAGTTTGTTTAGCATATGTTTCTGCAAACTGTTGCATTGCTTTTATACAATCATAAAAGCTTTCACTTTTTTTTAAAGTCATAAAAAAATTCAGATCTCATCGAAAGTTTATTTGTTATTCCAATTTTTACTGCAAAATTTCTTAAAAAAGTAAATTACTAATTATGTTAATTAACTATCTGCCTTCAATTCTAGTACCTTTAGTAGGTTTAGTTTTTCCTGCGGTTGCTATGGGACTATTATTTATTTACATTGAAAAAGACACGATTGAATAGTTTTCTAGATCAAGGGGATTGAATATATTCAATCCCCTTGATCTAGAAAACTATTCAATCGTGTCTTTTTCAATGTAAATACTAAAGTGAAGATCCTAATCCAGAATAGGAACCAAAAATAAAAGTACCAACAACAACAATAACTCCTAACCCACCAACTAATGCCACTAACCAAAGTGGTATTCTTCCTGTTCCTGCCATAATATTTTTAACTCCTATATCCTTTCTTAATTTTTAAATCTGATAAAACTTATAAAAGATTTCTCCAAGATTTCTAATTAAAGAAGTAACTAGAAAAAAGTACTGCCAATATAAAAAATAATAATAAACCCCAATATAATGAGGTACGGCTGATTTCAACTTCTTGTTTATTAGGATTTGGACCTGTCATAAAATATACTCCTATCGTTGAATAAATTGCATTGATGTTATCGCACCTAAAAAAAATATTGTTGGCACAGCTAAACCATGAATAGCTAACCAACGAAAAGTAAAAATAGGATAAGCTACTGGTTGATTCGTATTTCTAGTCACGTTTTTCTCCTAAACTACATTTATTTTTTTCTGAATTTAATGGATTATTTATAATCCTCTTGTGAAATCTTCAATTTCTTGCGTAACATTAAATCTATCATTTACTAATGGAACTTGTTGTCTATCTTGTGTAAAATATTCATTAGGTCTTGGAGTTCCAAAAACATCATAAGCTAAACCTGTACTTACAAACAACCAACCGGAAATAAATAAAGAAGGGATTGTAATACTATGAATAATCCAATAACGTACACTTGTTATAATATCAGAAAAAGGACGTTCTCCTGTTGAACCACCAGACATTTTATATTATCTCCATTTAAATAAAAATATATTATACTGATTATAATTATCTAAAATATAATTTAATTATTTCTCATTCCTCTTTACTTTACAAATTAAAGATTGTTTAGCAGATGACTAGTAAGAAATTAATTCTTTTAATAGTCTTATTAGCGAGCAGCGAGAATCGAACTCGCATCAATAGCTTGGAAGGCTATGGTTTTACCACTAAACTATGCCCGCATGTATGGATTAATATAACACTATATATATATTATACTTATTAATTCTAAAGTAATAATAACCAAATATTAATTTAGAATTAGATACTAATTAGTTAATTTTTTGAAAAAATTAAATTCCTTCTAAATTAATATTCAAAAATCGTGCAAGTTCTGACGCATCATTTTCTAAAATTTCTAAAGATCTTGGTTGCTCTACTGATGTTAATGGAATTTCACGTTGATCCTTAGTGCATAAATAAATTATGCGTTTAGGATTAAGACCCTCTTGAATATTTAACTTAATACTTTTAAGATTTCTAAATTGATAAACTAATAGTATTTTGCGATTTTTACCTGGAAAACCTCGTCGTACTATACGGACTAACTCGTTTTCTTTATCAAATTCATTATACCCGCTTCCCACATCCCAAAAAATGGTAAGAGCTATATAGAAACTTAAACTTATAGCAATAACTCCATAAAAAGTCATAACTACACCTTGGGGTAAAAAAGATAATTGTTCGGAATTAATAAAACTTATTAAATTTTTTTGAAAATAACTTGAAATCCCCGCAAGTAAAAAGCCTAATCCACCTAAAAATAAAATAATTGTCCAAAAATAATTACTAAAACGTCTTGACCCTACAATAATATCACGTTTTAATAGACTCTCTATATCTTTACTACTCATGTTTCATTATCGTACATTATTAAAAGTATTAATACTCTAGACTAAAATTATAAATTTAATTTAACTTTTTAAAAAATTATTAAAACTAAAAGCTAAACTTAAACTAAATTAACTTAATTCCTTTTAAACCCAAGAATAAACCAGAGGCTAATACAAATGCAATACTTAATAATAAAATATAGTCAATTAAAATACTCATTTTTACACTTATTAAAAACTATGAAAACAATATAATATATACTATTATATATCTAAAGTAAAAATATACTAAATTTAATTCTTTTCAACAATATATATTCTATTTTAATAGAATAATTTATTCTATTTCAATCTTTAATTATTTTCTTTTAAAAATATCCAACTATTATTACATAATAACTTCTTAACAAATTAATTATGACAAGCTTTATTAAACCTTATAATGATGATCCTTCTGTTGGACATTTATCAACGCCCGTAACTTCATCAGCAGCAACAAAAGCCTATCTAACTAGTTTACCTGCTTATAGAAAAGGATTATCGCCACTTTTACGAGGTTTAGAAATTGGTATGGCGCATGGGTATTTATTATTAGGACCTTTTGAAAAATTAGGACCATTGAGAAACTCTGAATTAGCACCTTTAATAGGATTTTTATCTTCCGTAGGATTAATTACTATATTAACAGTTTGTCTAGCAATGTATGGAAAAGTTACATTTGATGATTCTGATTCAACAAATACGATTGAATTATTAACAAGTAAAAATTGGAAACAATTTACTTCAGGATTTTTTATTGGATCATTTGGAGGAGTTAGTTTCGCATATTTAATACTTCTTAACTTAAATTATTAATCTGTATTAATGTTTTACAAATATTTAAAAATATTTGTAAAACATTAATACAGATGAATAATTTACTTTCAAAATTTATTTTTTCTCAAAAAACAACAAAAAGTATAAAAGTTTTTAAATAAAGGAGAATGATAACTTTTCTTATTCATAATTATGGAAATACGTTTGTTAATACGCCGACTATTGACCATTACTGAATTAATACGTTTAGACAATAATTCATCTTTTACTGATAGAATAGATACAAATGAAACACCCAAACCTGCTTGTACCCCTCTTATAATGGCTTCAGTGGAATTAAGTTCGAATTTTGTTTTTAAATTTTCAACTTTAATATTATATTTTTGCAAAATTTTATTTAGAATTTTTCTTTCCATCAAGTCTCGATTTAAACCAATAAAATCTAATTTATAAAGCTCTTCCAAAGTTATAACACTAGGAGTTTTTAATTGATAGGTTTTTGGAAGGATCAATACTATTTCTTCATCAAGATAAGGTATAATATAAATGTAATTCATTACTTCATAGGGTATTTCTTCTTCCATTACAATTCCTATATCTACTTTCCCATGAAATACATCCCAAGATATTGAATGGGTTGCTTCAATTTCTAAGGTTAAACACGCATATGAGTAAGCTTTACAAAATAACCTAATAATTTTTGGTAATAAATATATCCCTATAGATTCATTTGACCCAATAATTAAACTAATTTTTCTTAATACTTTAATATGCTTAATAGAGTGATTTGCTTCATGATACAATTGTAATATTTTAGTTGAATACTTTACTAATAAATGGCCAATTATAGTAAAATATATTTGTTTTTTATTTCTTTCTAAAATTGGAGAAGCAATTTTAGACTCCAAACTTTGGATTTTTAAACTTAAGGCTGGTTGTGATAGGTACAATTTTTTTGCAGCATCTTTTATGCTCTTTTCATTTTTTATTGCTCGCAAAACATTTAATTGCTCCATGTTAAATAAAAAGTCTTTCATCTTGTTTTATTTTACATTCTTCTCTTTGGTATATAAATTTAATAAAATTTTTTATCCCTTATCTATGTTGTTAGAACTAAATAACTAATCTTAAAAAATTTATTTTTATGAATTTGACAATGTGAAAGTAATCTTTTAATATATTTGGAAGTTTTCTAAATTCAATTAGAAATTGTTATTTATAATTAAAGATAAATAAAAACAAACAGCTAATATTTACAGTTAAATTTTAATCTAGAGGAAGACTGAACCAATACAAATAGAATTATATTAGAGAAAAAATCATTATCATCTATAATCTATTTTACATAAAAGATATATTTAGAGTGAAATTATTATATTTTTAATTAATTATACTTAGAGCAGTATGGATTTACGTCTTATCTTTGTTTTTTTACCCGTATTAGCCGCAGCGTCTTGGGCATTATATAATATCGGTAGATTAGCTTTACAACAATTTAATAAAATAGCTTCACGTTAGAGCAAATTAAAAAGTCAAACCAGTTAGAAAGCAAAAAGTATGAATATAACTAATTTTCATAATTTTTGCTTATCATTAATATAAGTAAATTACCAAAAAGTAATAGAAAAAAATAATTTTTTCTATTTATGATATATCGAATTGCAGCTTATTTAATTACTACTTATACTTACTAAGAAAAAAAAGTTCCATGGCGGTCCCTAAAAAAAGACGATCGAAATCAAAAGGTAAAATTAAACTAGCAGTATGGAAAGGAAAAGGTCGTAAAATGGCTAATCGGGCTTTGTCGTTAGCTAAATCCATTCTAAATGAAGAATCGAAATTTATCTTTAATAAAAAAGAAGTAGAAAAAAAATAAGGAAGAAAGAAACAACTCTGGATATTAAAGAAGTTGATAATCTTGAATAAAGTAGATAATTTACTATACATTAAGCTAATCCCATACTCTATCCATAGTGTATAGTAAGCTTTATAAGTATTCATTTTCTTTACGAACGTGGCGGAATTGGCAGACGCGCTAGATTTAGGTTCTAGTAAGGTTTCTTGTGAGAGTTCAAGTCTCTCCGTTCGTAAATCTTAACTCTATTACACAATATTTATATAATAAATTCAATAATCTTTTAGAACTTTTAAAATGAAAAATGAATATTGCATCACAAAAGATAAAAGATTTCTTTATCTCTAAAATCAAATAGGTAGAATTTTTAATTATATAATTAAAAATTCTAATTATTGACAAACCATCCATAGCTATGTAAACCTTGTCCTAAAAAATTAACACCAAGGTAGCAGATCCAAACAACAAAAAACGCAATGCTAGCTAAAAAAGATGGGCCCTTTCCCGTTACACCCACTATTAATCTCAAATGTAAATAGGCAGCAAAAATTAACCAAGTAATTAACGCCCAAGTTTCCTTCGGATCCCAACTCCAATAAGTACCCCAAGCTTCATTAGCCCATACAGCCCCAGCTATAATACCAATTGTTAAAAAAGGAAAGCCTAAACTTATTGTCCGTGAACTCCATTTATCGAGTTGAGATAAAAAATTAGTTCGAGCAGATTCAGCAAAAGCTTCTTGTTCTAGAAATATATTGTTTAAACTTATAATTTCAGGGCATGCATATGAGGATTGTGTAGATGATCGTATTTTATAATCTTCCCTAGTTAAAGCTATTCCTTTCACAAGGTTTACTAATCCCCTCATAGATTCTTGATAATCGAAATATCTTTTCTCGAATGGCCTTATAGTATATTTAAATACTAAAAAAGTTACTAGATAAACAATAGAAAAAGCTGATCCAATAAGTAAAATAGCATAACTTAACATCATTAAACTCACATGCATCATTAACCAATTTGATTGTAAAGCAGGTACTAACGCCCCTGCTTTCTGCATTTCAAGCGGTAGAGTTAATTCTGCGAAACCACTAATTAGTAAAACGATTGGTAAAACAATTCCTCCAAATATTGGACTTTTAGCTTTTGACTCTAACAACTGATAAGAAAATAGAAGTATAAAAGATAAAAATAACAGCGATTCATATAAATTACTTAAAGGAAAATATCCATATTCGATCCAACGAATTAATAAAAAAAGAAAAATATTTAAAGTTGCAAAACGTGATGTTATTTCACCGATTCGATTAAGAATTCTTACAAATTTAAAACTTAACTGAAACCAATATAGGGCTGTTGATATAAATACTGAAATAAAAAGAATATTATTCAATAAATTAAAATAATTCTCTGAGAACATCACTAAACTCCTAAAGTCATAAAAAGTATACTATAAAGTATACTTCATTTGTTTATAAAATTGAAACAATTTAGTTATTAATATATATTTAATATAGATGATATATTTGTCTTCATTTTTGTATTATAATCGATAATTAATTATCTTCATCTTTTTAGATTACAGATGGAAAGTTAACTCTGAACTATAATATAAAGCATACTAGACTTTTCTAACTTAGATTTTTAAAAATTATTTTTTTGAAGTATCTCATTTATATAAATAAGTATCTCTTAAGAGTAACTAATATGAATATTCCTTTATTTATTTATCTATATTAGTTTATACAGCATAAAAATTAGGAGTTAAAAATGAAACTAGCTGTTTATGGGAAGGGCGGAATAGGAAAATCTACCACAAGTTGTAATATCTCAGTAGCTTTATGTAGAAGAGGAAAAAGTGTTCTACAAATTGGTTGTGATCCTAAGCATGATAGTACTTTTACTTTAACAGGATTTCTAATTCCTACAATAATTGATACATTACAGGCAAAAGACTATCATTATGAAGATATTTGGCCAGAAGATGTTATTTATCAAGGTTATGGGGGCGTTGATTGTGTAGAAGCTGGAGGTCCCCCGGCAGGTGCTGGTTGTGGTGGTTATGTCGTTGGTGAAACTGTAAAACTTTTGAAAGAATTGAATGCCTTTGATGAATATGACATTATTTTATTTGATGTTTTAGGTGATGTTGTTTGCGGTGGATTTGCTGCGCCATTAAATTATGCTGATTATTGTTTAATCGTTACAGATAATGGTTTTGATGCTTTATTTGCTGCTAATCGAATCGCTGCTTCTGTAAGAGAAAAAGCTAGAACCCACTCATTAAGACTTGCGGGACTTATTGGAAATCGAACAGCTACAAGGGATCTAATTGATAAGTATATTAATGTTGTTACAATGCCTGTTCTTGAGGTGTTGCCACTTATTGAAGATATTAGAGTTTCTAGAGTAAAAGGTAAAACTTTATTTGAAATGACTGAGATAGATAATTCTTTATCTTATATTTGTGAATATTATTTAAATATTGCAGATCAACTTATAGCTAATCCTGAAGGAGTTGTCCCAAAAGAAGCTGCAGATAGAGAATTATTTAGTCTATTATCAGATTTTTATTTAAATCCAACTCAAGATAAAACTTTTCTATCTGAATTTGATGATAGTACTTTAGAAAATGATTTAAATGAAGTTTTTTCGGTTTAATTAAAAAAATAACTTTTTACTTATAAAATCTAGATGAATATTAAACAATTTATTAATAATGTGAATTTGAAAGAAAAACTAACTTTTAATTGTGAAACTGGGAATTATCATACATTTTGTCCCATAAGTTGTGTAGCCTGGTTATATCAAAAAATTGAGGATAGTTTTTTTTTAGTTATTGGTACAAAAACATGTGGTTATTTTTTGCAAAATGCATTAGGTGTTATGATTTTTGCTGAACCTCGTTATGCTATGGCAGAATTAGAAGAAGGGGATATATCAGCACAATTAAATGATTACGAAGAATTAAAAAGATTGTGTCTACAAATAAAACAAGATCGAAACCCCAGTGTAATCTTTTGGATTGGTACATGCACAACAGAAATAATAAAAATGGATTTAGAGGGAATCGCTCCCAAGTTAGAAGCTGAAATAAGTTTACCTATTATAGTAGCACGAGCAAATGGCCTTGATTATGCTTTTACTCAAGGAGAGGATACAGTATTAGCTGCATTAGCACAACGACCAAATTTAAAGCACTCAGAGTATTCACAAAAACAAGAAATAAATAATTATGATTATGTTGAACATTTACCACTTATTTTATTTGGCTCAATACCTGATCCAGTTGTTAATCAACTTACTCTAGAACTAAAAAAGCAAGGGATTTATGTCTCAGGTTGGTTACCTTCCAAACGTTATATGGAATTACCTCAAATCTATGAAGGAAATTATGTTTGTGGAGTAAATCCATATCTAAGTCGAACGGCTACAACGTTAATGAGAAGGAGAAAATGTAAGTTAATTGGTGCACCGTTCCCCATTGGACCTGATGGGACTAGAGCCTGGTTAGAAAAAATATGTACAATTTTAAAAATTCAACCTATTGGCTTAAAAGAAAGAGAAGATGAAATATGGAATAAAATGTTTAATTATATTAGCTTAATTAAAGGCAAAAGTGTTTTCTTTATGGGTGATAATTTATTGGAAATATCATTAGCACGTTTTTTACTTCGAGCAGGAATGATTATATTTGAAATTGGTATTCCATATATGGATAAGCGATATCAAGGAGCTGAATTAGAGTTATTGCAAAAAACCTGTAAAGAAAAGAAGGTCCCACTACCTATTATTATAGAAAAGCCAGATAATTATAATCAAGTGGATCGAATTCGTGATATCAAACCTGATTTAGTAATAACTGGTATGGCACATGCGAACCCACTAGAAGCTAGAGGTATAAATACAAAATGGTCGGTTGAATTTACGTTTGCACAAATACATGGTTTTACTAATGCCATTGAAATCTTAGAATTAGTTACTCGACCGCTTCGTCGTAATCAGAAACTACAAAAAATAAGTTCACAGCAATATACTGATCGACGATAGTTTATCTTTAACTTTATTTTATACTTTTTTGCAATAAGGAAGTAATGAAAAATTAATTATCGACTATAATATTTGTATATCTTGCTATTTTTATATTAGAATATATTATGAGTTGATTTCTAATATAAAAAATTTATTTTCCATTAAAAAGATATCGTTTTTATATATCTAAAATAGAATGGTTCATATGTCTTTAAAAAAATCATTATTAATTGTTTTTTTAACTTTAAGTCTACCGTTAACTGTATTTGCAGATGTGGCAGGTTTAACAAAATGTAGTGAATCCTCAGCATTTAACAACAGATTAGAATCCAGTGTTAGGAAGCTAGAATCTCGAGTTAAAAAATATGAAATAGGCTCTCCTCCAGCTCTAGCTTTAGAACAGCAAATAAATAGAACTAAACAGAGATTTGATCGTTATTCTAATTCAGAATTATTATGCGGAAAAGATGGTTTACCTCATCTTATAACAGATGGAAGATGGGATCATGCTGTTGAATTTATAATTCCAGGAGTAATGTTCATATATATTAGTGGTTGGATTGGTTGGGTTGGCCGTAGTTATATAAATAATATTAGCACTACTTCAAATCCAACTGAAAAAGAAATTATTATCGATGTACCATTAGCAATAAAAATAATGTCGTCGGGCTTCATTTGGCCAATTTCGGCATGGCAAGAATTTGCTAGTGGGAGTTTTTTAGCTTCAGATTCTGAAATTACTGTTTCTCCTAGATAAGAAAATTTTATTATTCGATAACTTAAAAAAATTTAAATATTATGGAAAACTTTTTAAAATATCTTTCAACCGCTCCTGTTTTACTTACAATTTGGATGACCTTTACTGCTGGATTTATTATTGAAGCTAACAGATTTTATCCTGATGCATTAACATTCCCCGTTTTTTAATGAAAAAAACTCAATTTATACGACTCTATAGATAATATAACTTATTTATATCTACGCAGTAGATATAAATAAAAATATTGATATTTTTATAAACTATAAATTCATAAAATATGGTAAATATAAATGTTATGTCTAATTTTCCCAGTAATTTAAATTTTACAAATCTTTTCACTAAAAATACATTTAGAGAAACTAATACTAACGTCAGTTGTCAATCTATTATCAATAGAACAAGAAAAGCACAATCTTGCGATATTTATGGAAAATATAAAAATTACTGTAATTTAAAAAATTCTGCCAAAGTTTATAAGAAATTAAATAATATTAAAATATATCTTTTAGCAAAATCTTCTCAGGTTAATGGGGAAGACTTTAATTTTCTCATACCAATTAGTACATTAGATGATTTATCAAACTCAGGTTATGCGAAAACTTTAACATCACGAGTAGGTATTTTCCAAATGAAAACTAAATCAGACTTTAAAAATAAGCGATTTAATGAAAGTATGCCTGGTAATCATCCCTTTTTACTTACGCATACAATTATGTGCGACGCTGATTTTGATGGTATACCAATTGTGTCTTTAGATGACTTAAAAATTACTCAAGAACGTGGTTTATATGAAAAAGAGTTATTAGAAAATGAAAGTTTAAAACTTCAGGCGCAATTTATTATTGATAATAATAATATAGGAAGAATAATTCGTTATCCTATATACGATGATCCAGAAGTAAATAATTACATATTTCTTGATAACAACATTTTTATAAATGTTCAATGTTATTATATAAATTCTGAGGATTCAGTAGATAATGATGAAAAAACGTTTTTAGATAAATTAAAAGATTTTAATTTAATTAATTTATGGAAAAAAGAAAAAAAAATATTTTTCTTTTTAGACAATGAGAATCTGTTTCATAATAAGGAGGATGAATTATTAAATAGAAATATTATTCCAATTTTTTCTAATTTAGAAGATGCTCAAGATTTATTAATAACTATTATTGAGGAAATCTTAGAACCTTATAAAAAATATGACTCTACTTTTATCACAAATGTGGATTATATTGATGATTCTCTTAATTTAAAAAAGAGGGTAATTTGCTATAACAAAAGGATACAAAATATAAAAAGTTGGTTAATAAAACATAGAATAATAAAATATAATGTTACATTATACGAGAATTATGAAAATTATTCGAACAACAGAAATCAGCAAATATATATTAATGAATTTGATCAAGTACTATTTAGTATAATAGGGAACACGAAAATTATCTCTATGGGACTTGGGGACTTCTTGTATTTTTGGAATAATAAAAATATTATGAGTGGTGAAGTATTATCTATACCCTCGTCTAATGAATTTCAAAAAGCTCAGCCATTATTATCTATCAGACAGAAAAAATCTAAAGATCGATTTTATGAGTACCAAAAAGAATTTCAAAATAGAAATACAGAAAATAGACCTTACTATCGATATGAAATAAACGATAGTGCTAGTAATCCTTAAAGTTTTTTTCTCTCTAAAAAAGAGAGAAAATGAACCTTAAAATTTTAATTCTGCTGCTTGAACTTTCTCAAATTGTTTCTTTTTAATGACAAAAACGATCTGTGTAAATAAAACAGAAAAAGCAAAAACAATAAAGCCAATTACTCGATTCGGATCTTGTAAAACAATTTCTATATCTGTTTGTCCAAAACCACCAACGTTCGGATCTTTAGTTAGCGGTTGATCTAATTTAATATTATCTTTTTTTGAAACGATCAGTGATAGACCTTTTGGTACAGTTTGTTTTAATTCTTGACCATTCGAATTTACTATTGTAATTAACGTATCCCCTTTATCTAGAGATTGGATTTCTATTATTTCTCCTTCAAAAGAAGATGTTACTATATTATTATTACTTTTTTCACCTGTAGGATAAATTTGACCACGACCACGATTTGCACCAACATAGATTGGATATTTTAAAAAGTTAACTTTTTTATTAGTAGCAGGGTCGGGTGATAAAATTGGAAAATTAATTTCTTTATGAAGATCCCCTGAAATTGGACCAACAACTAATATATTATCTTGATTTGAGCTATAAGGTGAAATATAAACCCCTTTATTTTTTTCTTGAATTTCTTTTGAGATTAAACTGCTTGGAGCTAATTTAAAACCCTCTGGTAAAATAACAACAGCACCTACATTTAAGCCACTTAATTGTCCGTTACCCAAAATTTGCTTTGCTTCCTTGGGATAGGGAATTTTAACCGCGGCTTCAAAAACTTTATTGGGAAGAATTGCTTTAGGTGATTCTATTTGTATAGGTTTTTCTGCTAAGTGGCAATTTGCACAAGCTAGTCTACCATTCGCTGCACGTGGATTTGCATATGCTTGTTGAGCATAAATAGGATATGCTTGCGAATCTTTACAAGAAAACGGAAAACTAATATAGATAAACATAAAGCTTATCAGAAGAATTTGCATTATTTTTTTCAAAATTTTCATATTCAAACTCAGTAAAATAAAAGTTTAATAAATAGTACTCCTTTATATAAAAACAATAATAATAATTAGAGTAACTTAAATAAGCTATACTTTTTTAGCTTGCTTTTTTATTAGATTAATAGAAATAAGACTTCCAAGAAAATATAATAAAAATAATGCACTAGACAATAATAATTGTGTTATCGGATCCGCTGATGGTGTTAATATAGCTCCTAAGATTGTAGAAAAGAGTATCATTGGTCGCCAATAATTAAACATCTTTATTGGATCCACCATTTTAAATAAACTTAAAATAATTTGAACAATTGGAACTTGAAAAACTAATCCGGTACTAAAAAATAACGCGGAGACAAAAGTAAAATATTGATTAAATGACCATAATGGTTCAATAACTTCTGAACCATAAAAAATAAAGAAATTTATAGCAGCAGGAATCAATAAAAAATAAGAAAATAATAACCCTAAAAAAAATAAAAAAAGAGAACTCAACAATAACCAAAATATACTTTTTCGTTCATTTCTATTTAAAGCGGGTCGGAAAAATAATAATAACTGACTTAATAGTAAAGGTGTAGAAAATAAAATTCCTAGAGAAAAAGATATGATTAATGTTGAAAGAAAATAGTCTCCAGGTGATAATTGAAAAAATTGTATTTTTGTAACCGGATCCTCTAAAATTTTAACTATTAGTTTTACGTTATAAAATGTAATAAAAGTAAAAATACACAAAAAAGTTAAAATATAGAAAATTCGATGCCTTAATTCATCAAAATGTTCATTAAAGTATAATTCTGTATCTGAACGTGAGGAAGAAGTAAAGTGACTCAAATTTGAATGAAATTTAAATTTTAGTAAATTGGTCTTTTTTCTCATAAGTCGTAAGTAATATATAATAATTACCAAGGATTTATGATCCTATAAATTGAAAAGCCTGTAGTCTTGACGAAGCTATTTTCATTTCTTGAGACGCATCAATTTTTTCTTTTGTAGTTTTAGCCAAATCTAAATTTTTGGTTGCTTGGTTTAACAGTTCTTTTGCTTGAGAATACTCTTGTTTTGACATCTCCTCAACTCCACTAATTAAAACTACAACTTCATCATTTTTAATAACAGCAAAACCTCCTAAGACAATAATTGGTGTCCATGATGATTTAACTTTAATTCTTAAAATTCCTATTTCTAACGCGGTGATTAAAGGAGCATGACCCTTAAGTATACCTAATTGACCAGTAAGACTTGGTAAAACTACTTCATCGACTCTAGTATCCCAAATTAATCCATCCGGAGCAATAACACGAATATTTAAACTCATTGAAAAATTTCCTAATTAATTATTTAAAGTTTTTGCTTTCGATATAGCTTCATTGATATCACCAACCAAATAGAAGGCTTGTTCAGGTAAATCATCTAATTCCCCAGCTAAAATCATATTAAAACCTTTGATTGTACTTTCTAAATCAACATATTTTCCAGGTGAACCCGTAAAAACTTCCGCCACAAAAAAGGGTTGAGATAAGAAACGTTCAATTTTTCTTGCACGATCCACTACTAAACGATCTTCTTCTGATAATTCATCAATACCTAAAATAGCAATAATATCTTGTAATTCTTTATAGCGTTGTAACGTTTCTTTTACTAATTGTGCTGTTTTATAATGCTCTTCACCTACAATTAAAGGTTGTAACATAGTTGACGTTGAGTCTAATGGATCTACTGCTGGGTAAATTCCTTTCGCAGCTAATCCTCTTGATAATACGGTTGTTGCATCTAAATGAGCAAAAGTCGTTGCTGGAGCGGGATCAGTTAAGTCGTCTGCAGGAACATAAACTGCTTGAATAGAAGTAATTGACCCTTGATTAGTCGAAGTTATTCGTTCTTGTAAAGCTCCCATCTCAGTACCTAAGGTTGGTTGGTATCCTACAGCAGATGGCATACGACCTAACAAAGCGGAAACTTCAGAACCAGCTTGAACAAATCTGAAGATATTATCTATAAATAACAAAACATCTTGCTTATTAATATCTCGAAAATATTCAGCCATTGTCAATGCAGTTAATCCAACACGCATACGGGCTCCAGGTGGCTCATTCATTTGACCATACACCAATGCCACTTTAGATTCTAATAAATTTGTTTCATTAATCACCCCAGATTCTTTCATTTCCATATATAAGTCATTACCTTCACGAGTTCTCTCACCAACGCCACCAAAAACAGATACCCCACCATGAGCTTTAGCAATATTATTAATTAATTCCATAATTAGTACTGTTTTACCCACTCCAGCACCACCAAATAATCCAATTTTCCCCCCTCGACGATATGGAGCCAATAAATCAACTACCTTAATGCCAGTTTCAAATATAGCAGGTTTAGTCTCAAGATCTGTGAATGATGGTGCTGGACGGTGAATAGGTAATGTTTCATTGCCCGATGTATCCCCTAAATTATCAATAGGTTGTCCTAGAACATTAAAAATTCGCCCAAGAGTTGTTTTTCCAACAGGAACAGAAATTGGAGCTTGAGTATCATAAACAGTAACACCTCTTTGTAATCCATCAGTTGCACTCATCGCAATAGCACGTACTCTATTGTCACCTAATAATTGCTGTACTTCGCAAATGATAGGACCATCCTTTCCTTCTACTTTGAGAGCATTATAAATTTTTGGTAAAATACCTGAAGAAAAAACTGCATCAACAACGGGACCAATAACTTGTGTGATACATCCAATATTATTTTTTTCCATAACTATATTTTTCATAGGATATTAAATAATAATGAAATCTAGTCTAGCGAGTTTTTAATTTTGAAATAAATTTATTTTTATTTACTTCTTTAATAACTAATGGATTTAAAAAATCTTTGACTAGATTATCCAAAGCAAAAAACTAATGAATTTCTATTAAAAACTTAATAACGTACTTTCAATTTAATTGATAAAACAATAGTTCCATCAGCTAAGTTGAAAGTCGACCTGTTGTACGTAGCCAGTTTTGAGCTTCAATATAATTATTTGGTGCTAAATTAATCGCTTGTTTCCAATATTCAGCCGCTTTATTAAAAAGTAATTTAGCAACATCAATATTTTGTTTTTCAGATGCCTTTACACCTTGATAATGATATATTACAGCAATATTATTTAAAGCCTGCGGTAAATTTTGATTCAGTTCTAGGGCCTTATGATAATACTCTAAAGCTTTTAAATATTCTCCATTACTAGAATATATTAAGCCAATATTATATAAAATAAAACTACGATCATAAGGATCTTCTTCTAATTGTAAAGCCTCATAGTAGTTTTCTAAAGCTTCAGCATATTCTCCTTCTGACTGTGCAGACATACCATCCTTATAATAAAAAAAAGCTTCTTTTTCTTCTTTACTCGCAGGAAAAACTTTTAATATAATATCAGCAATAATTGTAAAAGTTTTATCAATAAAGTTATCATTTCTCTGTGAACGGCTCATAATAGTCTTTAATCTTTAAATAAAAAAAAGTTGTTTCTAATCTTCTAATGATGTTACAAAAGGTAGTAAATTCAAGGAACGAGCGGTTTTAATAGCTCGTGATAATTGTCTTTGTTGCTTTAAGGTTAATTCTGTTGAACGACGAGATTTAATTTTACCGTGTTCAGTTAAGAATGAAACTAAAATATCAACTTGTTTATAATCAATTTTTTCATTTGGTTTAAGTTTATAATTGTTACGCTTTGTTTTTGATGACAAATTATTAAGCATTTTATTTTCCTTATTTTATTTCTTTGTGTATTGTATGGTTATTACAATTAGGGCAAAATTTCTTTAGTTCTAACCGATCAGGAGTATTTCTACGATTTTTTGTTGTTGTATAATTAAGTTTTTTTGTACTTAGTCTAACATTGGATATTTTACTACCAATAATTTTTTTTTCCTCGTTATTTTTTCCAATTGATTTACAAGTTGTACATCTTAATGTTATAATAATTCTAGTCCCTTTATTTTTTGCCATAGATTAATTTAAATAAAATAATTATTTTTTTTTTTAGAAATAATAATTATTATACAATAATAATTATTATTACTAAAAAAAGGAATAAATCTCCTATATAACATAAATTTTAATATAAATTTTGAAATTTGCAATATATTGGAGTATAATAGTCTTTTAAAATCTAAAAAAAACTATTTTCGTGGTATATCAACAAATTATATATAATTAATTAATACTAGGTTAGGAGACAATAGCATGTTTGAACGATTTACAGAAAGAGCACTGCAAGTAATTATGATGTCGCAAGAAGAGTCAAGACGTCTAGGTCATAATTTTGTAGGAACAGAACAAATACTCTTAGGTCTATTGGGCGAAGGTTGTGGTGTAGCAATTAACGCTGTCAGAGAATATGGAATTACTATTAGAAAGGTAAGAATGGAAGTAGAGCGTCTAATAGGTAAAGGTACAGGATTTGTAGCAATTGAAATACCATTCACCCCAAGAGCTAAAAAAATATTAGAAATGTCAATAAAACAATCTAAAGATTTAAATCATAGTTATATTAATACGGAGCATATTTTTTTAGCCCTTTTAAATGATACTGATGGTATCTGTGCAAAAGTTTTACAAAATCTTGGCGCTAATATTCCTCGTATTAAAGCTTATGTTTTAAATGAATTAGATCAAAACCATGAAGCAGGTTCAAAAGTATTAGCTAACGTTGGAGTAGGCGATCAAAATCAAACCAAAGATTTATTTCTTTTCGATGACTTAGATCGGGCATCATTAGCCACACCGAATCTTCTTGAATATACCACAGATTTAACCGAAGCAGCAGAAAGAGCAAAATTAGATCCTGTAGTTGGTAGACAAAATGAAATTGAGCGTGTAATACAAATTTTGTCTAGACGTCGTAAAAATAATCCCATTTTAATTGGTGAACCTGGAGTAGGTAAAACAGCTGTAGCTGAAGGTTTAGCACAAAGGATTATACAACGTGAAGTTCCAAGTGAATTACATGAATATAAAGTTTTTGTTTTGGACGTTACATTACTACTAGCTGGGACTAAATATAGAGGAGAGTTTGAAGAACGCTTAAAACGAATTGTTCAAGAATTAAAAGAACAGAAAAATGTAGTTATTGTAATTGATGAAGTTCATACATTAGTAGGTGCTGGTGCAGCAGAAGGTGCATTAGATGCTGCTAATATATTAAAACCTGCTTTAGCACGTGGAGAATTACAATGTATTGGAGCTACAACAATTGATGAATATAGACAACATATTGAAAAAGATCCAGCTTTAGAACGTCGTTTTCAACCTGTATGGATTAATGAACCAAGTATTGAAGAAACTATAACGATCTTGAAAGGTTTACGTCTACGTTATGAGCAACACCATAGATTAGAAATTACTAATGAGGCATTAGTTGCCGCGGCAAATTTAGGTGCGCAATATATAGCTGATAGATTTTTACCTGATAAGGCAATTGATTTAATTGATGAGGGAAGTGCTAGAGTTAGATTAGTTAATTACCGTCTTCCAGAGGCCGCCTATATTCTTGACAAAGAATTACGAAATATTTTAGACGATAAAGATTTAGCTGTTCGAGAACAAAGATTTGAAAAAGCTACTGAAATTCGAGATGACGAACTAAATTTACGAGCTCAAATGGGTGCGATTATTAAAGCACAAAAACGAGTGGTTCCTAAAGGTGTACTTGAAAGATTAAAAGTTGGGGCTCAAGATATTGCTTCAATCGTTGCATTATGGACGGGTGTACCAGTAACAAAAATTACAAAAGATGAAAATACAAGATTATTAGAGTTAGAAAATGTCCTTCATACAAGAGTAATTGGTCAAAAAGAAGCTGTATCGGCTGTAGCACGAGCTATCCGTAGGGCAAGAGTTGGGATGAGAAATATGAAACGGCCTATAGCAAGCTTCTTTTTTTCAGGTCCTACAGGGGTAGGAAAAACCGAATTAACCAAAACTCTTGCTTCATTCTTTTTTGGAGCTGAAGATTCAATGGTCCGTTTAGATATGTCAGAATTTATGGAACGACATACTGTAGCTAAATTAATCGGATCTCCACCTGGTTACATTGGTTATAATGAAGGGGGGCAATTAACTGAAGCTGTTCGACGTAAACCCTATACTGTTGTGTTATTTGATGAAGTTGAAAAAGCACATCCAGATGTCTTTAATTTGCTACTTCAAATACTTGAAGATGGTCGATTAACAGACTCTCAAGGCCGTGTTATTGATTTTAAAAATACAATTTTAATAATGACATCAAATTTAGGATCTAAAGCAATTCAGAATAATGAAGCAAATTCACAAGGAATTGGATTTAGTGGGGAAACAAGTGATACAAGAAAAACAAAATATGCTCAATTATGTAATACTGTTGGAGAAAGTCTTAAGGCATTTTTTAAACCAGAGTTTTTAAATCGTATTGATGAAATTATTGTTTTTGAGCAATTAACAAAAAATAATATCAAAGAGATTGCTATCATTATGATCAATGATTTAGTTGAAAGAGTAAAAAATGAAAAAAATATTTCCCTATCTTTAACACCAAGAATGATGGAATTGTTGATCGAAGAAGGTTTTAACCCAACTTATGGTGCTAGACCTTTACGTCGAGCAATTGTAAAACTAGTTGAAGACAAAGTTTCACTTGAATATTTACGTTATAAAAAAGATAATATTGATAATGATGATGATCCAGTGGATATACTGGTAGATGTCGAATTTAACAAAGTTAAAGTTTCGATAACAAAAACTTTTAAAAAAGAAGAAGAGGAAAAACAAGAACAAAAACCTATACCAAAACAAGTAAAAAAATATAAACTTTCATTACCTAGGTATAAAGATAAAAAACCAGTTGAACCTAAAGGGACATTAGATCGTGATCAAAAGATACAAGAATCCATAATAATATAAATCAAAAAGAACTTATACTTATAAATAAACTTTTTAAAAAATTAGGTCACCTGGGACTTGAACCCAGAACTTTTCGGTTAAAAGCCGATTACTCTACCATTGAGTTAGCAACCCATTATTAAAGTAAACTTGCTAAGCATAATTTGTGCTTAGCAAATTTATTTTAATAAGCTAATCCCATACTACGTGTTGTCTCAGCCCCTAAATAAACACGAACACTTAAAAAATCAGTTGGACAAGCAGTTTCACAACGCTTACAACCTACACAATCTTCCGTACGAGGGGCAGAGGCAATTTGTCCTGCTTTACAGCCATCCCATGGAACCATTTCTAAAACATCAGTAGGACAAGCACGAACGCATTGTGTACAACCGATACAAGTATCATATATATTGACAGAATGTGACATTTTAATAATAGTAACAATTATTTTATTTAAAATTAAAAAATTAAAGAATCAATTAAGACTATTAAAAAAGAATTAATTCTATATTATAGGATAGTATAATCTGTTATGATTTAAATTGTCAATATAAAAATTGAAATATGTAAAATAAACTTTATTAACAAATTTACAACGTTAATAGCTTAAAAATATAAAGTAAATATTTCTATGACAAAAGGAACAAACTTACACTAAACAAAAGCTATACTAATTAATAACAGGATATTAATAATTTAACTTAGAAAGTACCTGGGAAGAATAAAAATTATTTAATAAAAATTATTATGGTTGCAACTTTAGAAAGACGTGAAGAAAAAAGAGATTGGGGTACATTTGCTACATGGATTACTAGTACTGAAAACCGTTTATACATCGGTTGGTTTGGTTGTTTAATGATACCTACGTTATTAACAGCAGCATCTTGCTACATTATCGCTTTTATCGCAGCACCGCCTGTAGATATTGATGGTATCCGTGAACCTGTAGCTGGATCTTTATTATATGGAAACAACATCATTAGTGGTGCTGTTATCCCTAGTTCAAACGCAATTGGTATTCACTTCTATCCTATTTGGGAAGCTTTATCAATTGAAGAGTGGCTATACAATGGTGGTCCTTACCAATTAGTAGTTTTCCATTTCTTAATTGGTGTTGCTTGTTGGATGGGTCGTGAATGGGAACTTAGCTACCGTTTAGGTATGCGTCCTTGGATTTTTGTAGCTTTTTCTGCTCCAGTAGCTGCAGCTTCTGCGGTATTTCTAGTTTACCCTATTGGTCAAGGTAGTTTCTCTGATGGTATGCCATTAGGTATTTCTGGTACTTTCAACTTCATGATTGTATTCCAAGCTGAGCACAACATCTTAATGCACCCATTCCATATGGCTGGTGTAGCTGGTGTATTCGGTGGTTCATTATTTAGTGCTATGCATGGTTCTTTAGTAACTTCAAGTTTAATTCGTGAAACAAGTGAAGTTGAATCTGTAAACTATGGTTACAAATTTGGCCAAGAAGAAGAAACTTACAACATTGTAGCTGCACATGGTTACTTTGGTCGTTTAATCTTCCAATACGCTAGTTTCAATAATTCTCGTGCTTTACATTTCTTCCTTGCAGCATGGCCAGTAGTTGCAATATGGTTAACTGCTTTAGGTGTAAGTACTATGGCATTTAATTTAAATGGGTTCAACTTTAACCAATCTGTTGTAGATAGCGAAGGTCGTGTAATTAACACATGGGCTGATATTATCAACCGTGCAGATTTAGGGATGGAAGTAATGCATGAACGTAACGCTCACAACTTCCCATTAGATTTAGCATCTAACGAAGTTTTACCTGTTGCTGTTTCAGCTCCTTCTATTGTTGGTTAATTTAGTAAATCTAATCTTTTTTGTTATACAAATATCTAGAATTTGTTAATAGTTGATACATTAGTATCAATTATTAACTTTTATATCTCGATCTCGCCATTTCCTTAAAAAATCCAAACCCCTTATATTAATCTTTTTTACCATTAAATATTATTACCTTATAATAATGCACGTAACATATATTTTATTTGTATTATTATATATAATATACTATACTAAATATAAATGTTAATATATTCTATATCTTATATTAACATTTATACTTTAACTCTACTTTATTGGATATTATAGTTCAATACTAGTATTATAATGTTATATAAATAATAATAAAATATTAAATATGGAAAGTATATTACTAACAAAATTGCCAGAACTTTATGCAATTTATAGCCCAATTGTAGATATTTTACCAATTATTCCTGTTCTTTTTTTATTACTTGCCTTCCTTTGGCAAGCTTCAGTTGGTTTTAGATAAATTTTTAAACATCATTATATATATATATAAATACATATAAATTATGCTTGAGCCTCTTCTTTTTGGTATAGTATTAGGTCTAATTCCAGTTACTTTAATAGGTTTATTTGTTGCTGCTTTTTTACAATACCGACGTGGAAATAAACTTGGTTTATAAAAACCTTTACTGCTTTATAATAAAAATAAAAGAGATAATATTTTTTAATTATTACCTTTTATAAGTTTAATCAATTAACTAGTTATTCTAATATATCTATATTAGAATAACGAATTACCAACTCGCCTTCTTGACCCCAGGTAAAATACAATTAAGCGCCATTTCTCGAATCATATGTCTACATAGACCAAAATCTCTATAGACCCCCCGAGTACGGCCAGTTCTCCAACATCTATTCCTTAGTCTTATTTTTGAACTATTTCGAGGTAATTTTTGTATTTTTCGGTTAATTTGCATTTGCTGAACAAAATTAGTAGTTTTCTTAAGTTCTAATAGAAGGAATTGACGCCTTTCCATATATCGAGAAACAAGTTTTTCTCTTTTTCTCTCTCGTTGAATCAGTGATTTTTTAGCCATAAAAATTTGGTTAATCTATACTATAATATTTAATTAGATTTATTAATATTAATAAATCTAATTAAATATTATAGTATAGATTAACCAAATTTTCCAGCCGTTGAAGCAATAACAAACGCAGCATATGTTAAAATATACCCTACGGTAAAGTGAATTAACCCCACTAATCTAGCTTGAACAATCGATAAAGCAACAGGTTTATCGCGCCAGCGAACTAAATTAGCTAGAGGTGTGCGCTCATGAGCCCAAACTAAAGTTTCTATAAGCTCTTGCCAATATCCTCTCCAGGAAATTAAAAACATAAATCCAGTAGCCCAAATTAGGTGGCCAAATAGGAACATCCAAGCCCAGACAGATAAACTATTCATACCATAAGGATTATAACCATTAATTAATGGAGAAGAATTTAACCATAAATAGTCTCGTAACCATCCCATAATATAATTTGAGGACTCATTAAATTGAGCTGTATTTCCTTGCCAAATCGTTACATGCTTCCAATGCCAATAGAAAGTAACCCAACCAATTGTATTTAACATCCAAAACATTGCTAAATAAAAAGCATCCCAAGCTGATATATCACAAGTACCACCACGCCCTGGACCATCACATGGGAAACTATAACCAAAATCTTTTTTATCTGGCATTAATTTAGATCCACGTGCATCTAAAGCTCCTTTAACTAAAATTAAGGCAGTAACGTGTAAACCTAACGCAATTGCATGATGTATTAAAAAATCGCCAGGACCAATCGTTAAAAACAAATCATTTTTCTCATTATTTATTGCTTCAATCCAACCAGGTAGCCAAATTTCACTACCAGCCATACTAGCAGGACTTTCTTTTGAAGATAATAAAAGATCAAAACCGTAAATAGCTTTTCCTGATGCAGCTTGAATAAATTGTGCAAAAACAGGTTCTACTAATATTTGTTTCTCTGGTTGGCCAAATGCAACTACGGTATCATTATGAATATATAAACCTAAAGTATGAAAACCTAAAAATAGGCTTACCCAACTTAAATGAGAAATAATTGCCTCTTTATGTTCAAGCATTCTAGCCAAAACATTATCTTTATTTTGTTCTGGATCGTAGTCTCGAACAAAGAAAATTGCTCCATGCGCAAAGGCACCTACCATTAAAAAACCTGCTATATATTGATGATGTGTATAAAGAGCCGCTTCAGTTGTAAAATCTTTTGCCATAAAAGCATAAGGTGGTATTGCATACATATGTTGTGCAACTAATGATGTTATAACACCTAAAGATGCTAACGCTAATCCTAATTGCATATGTAAAGAGTTCGTTATTGTGTCAAATAGACCACGATGACCCGCACCTAATCTTCCTCCTGGTGGACGATGGGCGTCTAAAATTTCTTTCATATTATGACCAATCGCAAAATTTGTTCGATACATATGACCAGCAATTATAAATACAATTGCGATTGCAAGATGATGATGAGCAATATCAGTAAGCCAAAGTGATTGAGATTGTGGATGGAATCCCCCTAAAAAAGTTAAAATAGCCGTACCAGCTCCTATTTTTGTACCAAAAATATGTTCTATAGTATCTGGATTTTGCGAATAGACATTCCAATTCCCATCAAAAAATGGTGTTAAACCTTCAGGATGAGGCAAAGTTGTTAGAAAATTATCCCAACCAATATTGATACCACGTGATTCCGGGATTGCCACATGAACTAAATGTCCTGTCCAAGCTAATGAACTAACTCCAAACAAACCTGTTAAATGATGATTTAAACGTGATTCATTCGTTTTAAACCAGGATAGGCTTGGAAGGAATTTTGGTTGTAAATGTAACCATCCAGCAAATAATAATAAACTAGATAAGGCTATTAGAAAAATAGAACCTAGATATAAGTCATTATTATTTCGCATACCAATAGTATACCACCAGTGATAAACACCTGAATAAGAAATATTTACTGGATAGAAAGCTCCTCCTTTTGTAAAAGCTTTCATTGCAAGTTCGCCAAAATGTGGATCCCAAATCGTATGAGCAATAGGTTTTACTTTTAATGGATTTAATGTCCATTGTTCAAAATTACCTTGCCAAGCAACGTGAAATAAATTACCTGATGTCCAAAGAAAAATAATTGCTAAATGACCAAAATGAGAAGCAAAAATTTTTTGATATAAATTTTCTTCAGTCATTCCATCATGTGTTTCAAAATCATGAGCTGTTGCAATTCCAAACCAAATTCTTCTAGTAGTCGGATCTTGTGCTAAAGCTTGGCTAAATTTTGGAAATTTAGTTACCATAAATATTTTACCTCATTAATTTTATCCTACAGAAATAATTCTTGCTAAAAAGAAAGACCAAGTGGTACCTATACCACCTAATAAATAATGTGCTAATCCCACTGCCCTACCTTGTGTAATGCTTAACGCACGAGGTTGAATAGCTGGAGCAACTTTAATTTTGTTATGTGCCCAAACTATCGATTCAATAAGTTCTTGCCAATATCCGCGTCCACTAAATAGAAACATTAAGCTAAATGCCCAAATAAAATGTGCTCCAAGAAATATTAAACCATAAGCAGATAATGCTGAACCATAAGATTGAATTACTTGTGAAGCTTGTGCCCATAAAAAATCTCTTAACCACCCATTGATTGTTAATGCACTTTGTGCAAAATTCCCTCCTGTAATATGAGAAACTGTTCCCGTTGGTGCTATAGAACCCCATATATCAGACTGCATTTTCCAACTAAAATGAAATATTACTACTGATATTGAATTATACATCCAGAATAAACCTAGAAATACATGATCCCAAGCTGAGACTTGACAAGTACCCCCCCTGCCGGGTCCATCACAAGGAAAACGGAACCCTAAATTGGCTTTATCTGGTATTAATTTTGAACTACGAGCATATAATACGCCTTTTAATAAAATTAAAACTGTCACATGAATTGTAAAAGCATGAATATGATGAACCATAAAATCAGCAGTACCTAATTTCATTGGCATGATGGCAATTTTTGATCCAACTGAAACAATATCTCCTCCAAAAATATAGCTTGCTGTCGTTAAAGCATTGGGCGCTGTATTGGTCGGCGCAATTAAATGTAAATTTTGAATCGTTTGTGCAAAAATGGGTTTTAACGGTATACCCGTATCTGAAAACATATCAGGAGCCCGGCCTAATGCTCTCATAGTATCATTATGTATGTATAAACCAAAACTATGAAATCCTAAAAAAATGCAAACCCAGTTTAAATGAGAAATAATAGAATCTCGGTGACGAACCACTCTATCCAATAAATTATTATAATTCTTTGCAGGATTATAATCACGAACCATAAAAATGGCTCCGTGCGCCGCACCACCAACAACACAAAATCCACCAATCCACATATGATGTGTAAATAGAGAAAGCTGAGTAGCATAATCTGTTGCGATATAGGGATATGGTGGCATAGCGTACATATGATGCGCAACTATAATGCTTAATGACCCAATCATGGCTAAATTGATAGCTAATTGAGCATGCCAAGAAGTTGTTAAAATTTCATACAGACCAGTATGACCTGCACCTGTAAAAGGTCCTTTATGAGCTTCTAAAATTTCTTTCATACTGTGACCTATTCCCCAATTTGTACGATACATGTGTCCAGCGATAATAAATAATACTGCTAAAGCTAGATGATGATGAGCCGTATCACTTAACCATAATCCGCCAGTAACAGGGTTTAATCCGCCTTTAAAAGTTAGAAAATCTGAATATTCACTCCAATTAAATGAAAAAAAAGGTACTAAACCTTGTTTAAAACTCGGATATAATTGGCCAATTAACTCTCTATTAATAAGAAATTCGTAAGGTAAAGGAATTTCTTGTGAAGCTACACCAGCATCTAATAATTTATTAATAGGTAATGCTATATGGATTTGATGACCTGACCAGGCAAGACAACCTAATCCTAATAACCCTGACAAATGATGATTTAACATTGATTCCACATTTTGAAACCATTCTAATTTTGGAGCAGCTTTATGATAGTGAAACCAACCCCCAAATAGCATTAAACCGGACATTATTAAACCTCCAATAGCTGTCCAATATAATTCAATTTCACTTGTTATACCTTCAGCACGCCATAATTGAAAGAACCCTGATGTTATTTGCACACCTTGGAAATTTCCGCCAACATCTCCATTTAAAATTTCTTGACCAACAATAGGCCAAACTACTTGAGCACTAGGCTTAATAGCAGTAGGATTATTTAACCATGTTAAGTAATTTGAAAAATACGCACCATGAAAATGCATTCCACTTATCCACAAAAATATTATAGCTAATTGTCCAAAATGTGCACTAAAGATTTTTCTTGAAACTTCTTCTAAAGATCTTGTTTGACTATCAAAATCATGAGCATCAGCATGCAAGTTCCAAATCCAGGTTGTTGTTTTTGGACCTTTTGATAGTGTACGTGAAAAATGTCCTGGTTTAGCCCATTTTTCAAAACTAGTAGTATTAATATTATCACGATCAACTAAAACTTTAACTTTTGTTTCTTTTTTTTTGGAGTTCATTTAATTTTTCCTCTTTGGAAACATAAAGATAGGAAACGCTCAAATTTTATTAAATAATTTTCCTTAAGCAGAATTATTAAGAATTGAGTTTTCACTACTTTATTATAATGAATTTCAAAAAAAAAAGAAACTTAATAAAATTAAAAATTATAACTAATTAATAGTCGACTATTAATTAACTATTAAATTCCTTATCTAATTACCCCCAAGGGAATTCGAATCCCTGTTTTCTCCGTGAAAAGGAGATGTCCTAGGCCTCTAGACGATGGGGGCTTAAGAAAAACTTTATTTTCATTTTATATAAAATCTATAGATTTGTCAAATCTACAGAAAATAAAAATCTCAATACTTATATAAATCCCTAAATATATAAATCAATTTATCTTGTATAATTGAAAGATAAAGATTATAGAATATGAAAATTATTTGAATTCTTGAAATTAATTAACAATTAGGTTTTTATTCATTAGAATATCAAGTTCGAAGATTATTTTTATAAATTTTTTACAAGAATAAAAATTTATGAATTTTTATTCTTGTAAAAAATCTATAAAAATGATCTTAGTATCGATCGCCTGCAGGTCTTGCTTGAACAGCATAACTTGAAATTGTATACTGAATATTACGACCACCTACTTCATTACGTTCTAAATAGAAACCAGGCTCTTCGGCAGGACGTTGCACAATAAAAGATAGAGCACAACTTTCTGTTCCCTTACTAGCATCATAACAATTAATTTTAATATAGCCTTCAGGATTAATTCTTCTGCATTCATTTAACTCATACATAACTGCTGCAGAGTCTTTAATATCAAATAACGGAAGGCCCCATAGCTCCCAATACGCATTACGGGGGTGAGGATCATCTGTCCATTCTACACTAACGGCCCATCCTTTTGAAATAGCATAACTAACTTGATTTTTAATTTGCTCGTCACTTAAATCTGGTAAAAATGAAAAACATCCTTGTGTAAGTCTCATTACTCTTCAATTATTTTATTTAATGTAAATATTTTAATTTTATTTTTAGTTAACTACTAAATTTTTTATATCTTTTGTTTTAATGTAAAATATTAAAATTCATTAATCTGCTCTTTTATAGTAAAAATTAAACTATAGAGCAGAATAGATTTAAGTACTTTCAGTTGCTACTTCAACAAAATCAGGTGTGTCTGTTGAAGTATATTCAAAAGTAATATCTTTCCATAGATCTAAGGCTGCTTTTAACGGTCCACAAGTACTTGCCGCAGTACGTAAAATTTCCGGTCCTTCACCAACATAATCACGACCCTCATTTCTAGCTAGAACCATTGCTTCTAAAGCAACACGATTTGCTGTTGCACCAGCTTGTATACCATCAGGGTGACCAATTGTACCACCTCCAAATTGTAGAACAACATCATCGCCTAAATAATAAAGAAGTTGATGCATTTGACCACAATGAATACCACCTGATGCTACAGGAACACATTTTCGAAGTGATGCCCAATCCATATCGAAAAATAGCCCTTCAGCTAAATTAATTTTTAATTCAGTTAATAATAGTGTATTATAAAATCCTCTAACCATCAAAGGATCTCCTTCTAGTTTCCCTACAACTGTACCAGCATGAATATGATCTACACCAGACATACGCATCCATTTACAAATAACCCTAAAGTTAATACCATGGTTTTTTTGACGTGCATAAGTAGAGTTACCCGCACGATGTAAATGCAAAATCATCTCAGCTTTTCGAGCCCAAATTGCCATGGTTTGGATTGCTGTATATCCAACCACTAAATCGATCATACAAATAACACTACCAATAGCATGAGAGTATTCCGCACGTTCATACATATTTTCAATTGTTGCTGCAGTAACATTAAGATAAGAACCCTTAACTTCACCTGTAGCTGCTGCTGAACGGTTAACACCTTCCATACAATATAAGAAACGCTCTTTCCATCTCATAAATGGTTGCGAATTAATGTTTTCATCATCTTTAAGGAAATCAAGACCACCTGTTAAACCTTCGTAAACAACACGACCATAATTTTTACCTGAAAGACCTAATTTAGGTTTAACAGTAGCTCCTAATAAAGGACGTCCAAATTTATCTAATCTTTCTCTTTCTACGACAACACCTGTAGCGGGACCTTGGAACGTTTTAAGGTAAGCATAAGGAATTCTCATATCTTCTAAACGTAATGCTTTAACAGCTTTAAAACCAAATACGTTACCGATGATAGATGCAGTTAAGTTTGCAAGAGAACCTTCCTCAAATAAATCACATTCATATGCAATGTATGCGAAAAATTGATCGTTTGTTCCTGGAACAGGATCCACACGATATGCTTTCGCTCGGTAGATATCACAAGCCGTCAGTAAATCTGTCCATACTACTGTCCATGTTGCTGTTGAAGATTCACCAGCAACAGCAGCTGAAGCTTCTATAGGATCTACACCTGGTTGAGGAGTTATACGAAATAGAGCTAGAATATCAGTTTCTTTAACTTTGTAATCTGCATCCCAATATCCCATTTTAGCATATGGTATTACACCAGATTCATAACGCTCACTTTTTAGTCGAGTTCTTTCCTGTACGTTCTCAGGCATCCACTTCTCCAAACGAAGGTGTGGAACTCTTAATTGTTTTTTATTTCTATATAGGTTACGGAGTACATTATAAGTCCCCTTACAATTTTATACAATAATAATTATCGATCGATGAACTTAAATAAATTATATAGATAAAGTTTATTAAGTAATATATATATATATCTATATAATTTATTTATTAAAATTTGCAAATTATTTTTTACCTTTATAACATTATTATAGTGTAATACTATATATATATATATATGTTAAAAATAAAATAAAAGGCGATATAGCCAAGTGGTAAGGCCGTGGATTGCAAATCCTCTATCCCCAGTTCGAATCTGGGTGTCGCCTAATTTGACTGGTCTATATATCATGTATTATAATATGATTATTATATGGGAGCGTGGCGGAATGGTAGACGCAACGGACTTAGAAGTTTGAGCATAACGCCAGAAACCTGGTGTCTTTAGTAAGTTCTCAAATTCAAGGAACTCTAAGTCTTAATGATATGATAACCTTGAGCCAATAAATAATTTTTAAGGTGCAGAGACTCGACGGGAACTACCATAAATGGTAAAGAAAGAGTCCAATTTCTAACTTTCTACAGTAATATAATAGTGATGAAAATCATTCGGAAATGAAAATCCGTTGATATTTTTAATCGTGAGGGTTCAAGTCCCTCCGCTCCCACGCAAAAACAGAATCAACCTTAATGATTAGTTATGTGTATCTGCCTTAATTGTGAACGTATAGACAATTGTAATATTTTTATTAGTGTCGAGAAAAAACACAAAGAAAATTCGAAAAGGGTTATAAAAACCTATTTTTTTCCTCAATCTACAATTTTATTGTGTATAAATTTCTTTTCAAAAAAAAAATTATATGTCTTTGAATGGGATGTAAATGATTGCTTATCTTATCAGGAAAAACCAGGGACATGGTTATACTTTTCTTCCAAACCTTTGGAACCATCTACATATTTGTTATTTGATTTCTTATTTTACTAATCTGGATAAAATAAGAAACTAAATATAGTTAAAATTAGTCAGAATAAGCAAATAACAATATTAAAAATAATAAAATAAATTGTTTTCAAACTACTTTTTCCTTAAATATCTAATATTCGAATTACTTAAGTTTAATGATTGGAATTTCGCTCTATCATTATTTATTAAGCAACTATTCTCTTGTTAAAGCGATTTCTCCTGTTCTAATTAACTCTAAAATTTTATATTTTTCTAATACTTTTTGAAGAGCAATAACCTTTCTGGAATCTGCTATGACCTCTAAAATTATAATCGATTCTGTCAGATTGATAATTTTAATTCTAAATTCAAAATTCTTAATAAGATTAATAATTTCATTTCGTTCTGTAGGGTTAAGTTGTAATTTTATCAAAAGAAGTTCTCGATGTACACTAGGAAGAGCTGTAATATCTTCAACAGATACAACATTAAGTAATTTTCGTAATTGTTTAGTTAACTGATAAGCTTGATCCATTTCTTTATTTGGATTTGTTAAGACAATCGTTACTCTTTCATAATATTTTCTTTCACATCCCGCTATGCTGATACTTTCAATATGAAATTTTCTTCTTGTTAATAAACTAATAATACGCAACAATCCTCCTGAATCCTTTTCAACTAAAACTGAAATTGTCCTGTTCATAAATTAATAGATATTTAAATGAATTAAAATATTAAGCAAAAAATTTTTCAACAAAAAAATTAATTTGTTGAAAAATTTTTTATTGCGTTACTTTAATTAAGTTTGAAAAAGCCGATGGATCTAAAATTGCTAATTGCGATAACATCTTACGATTTAAAAGAATTTTAGATTGCTTCAATTTACAAATAAAATGACTGTAGTTAATATTATATCCGCGAGCTGAAGAATTAATTCTAGCAATCCATAGCTTGCGAAATATTCGTTTTTTTTCCTTTCTTCCAATATAGGCATAAACTAAACTTTTCATAACTTGTTGATTTGCTATTCTAAATAACCTTGATTGAGAGCCACGAAACCCTTTTGCAAGCTTCAAAATTTTTTTCCTACGTTTTCTTGCGACATTCCCTCTTTTAACTCTAACCATAGCTTTTACTTGAAAAAATTTAACAAACTAACATTTTTTTTATTGATTTAATATCTGAATCACTTACAATAATTTGTGTCGATAAATTTCTTTTCTGCTTTGAAGATTTCTTCTGTAAAAGATGTCCTTTAAAAGCCTTTCGACGAATAAATTTTTTTCCTTTAATAGTTTTATATCGTTTTTTAGCCGCTTTTTTTACTTTTAATTTTGGCATTATTGATATTATCAATATTATATTAATTTCTAGATTTTTAAAGATAAATTGTTTCATCTCCTGGTTCCCAATCCACGGGACATGCTTCATCTGGATTCTCAGTCACGTACTGAACCGCTTGAAGAATTCTTAATGTTTCATCAACACTACGACCTACAGACAAATTATTTGTTGTTGAATACTGAATTACACCATTTTTATCGATAATAAATAAACCCCGTAAGGCAACTCCTGAATCATCTAACACATTATACGAAAGGGTAATTTCTTTTTTCAAATCGGAAACCAAAGGGTAAGTTAATTCGCCTAAACCTCCCTCCTCCCGCTCAATTTGGAGCCAAGCCAAATGAGAATATTCACTGTCAACAGAAACTCCTAAGATTTCGGTATCAAGATCCATAAATTCTTCAAAACGATCACTAAATGACGTTATTTCAGTAGGACAAACAAAAGTAAAATTCAGAGGATAAAAAAATAAAACAACATATTTTTTATTGCGATAATCTGATAATCGAATTTTGCCAAATTCTTCGTCAAAAACTGCTATAGCTTCAAAGTCCGGAGCTATTTTTCCTATTTGTGCATTATTATTTTTCATAATAATAGTCTCCTTATCAGTTCATTATACATCAATATACATCAATAATTAATTTTTAAAATTAATTAAAGGATAGTGTTCCATGTTTTTTGTGAATTTATAGGTTGTAAAAAGTATAAATAAACTAAATTTTTAGCGATAGTATAATAATTGAAACAACATTTTAAAAAGTATACCAATTTTTCGATAATATAACCACGATGTTGTTTTTCCTCAATTTTTACAAGGGATAAATTAGCTTGGGCACAATTATCTAAGTATTTAAAAAACAAAGGATGTTTTACATCGAGCATAATAGGAAAAAGACGTCCAGCGCTTTCATTTGTTTTTCGAATAACATAACGATCAAATTCCTTAGCATCTAAGCCAATTAATCTATAAAAATTACTTCTTTGAAGATCATTTAGGTACATAGTGGCAAAAACTGACAATAAAAAGAATCTGCACCATAATTTAGCCTCGTTAGTTGTTAATAGCTTAGGTTGTGATTTTAAAATTGCAGCAAAAAAATCAGCATGTCTATTTTCATCTTGACACCAACTTTCAAAAAACTTAAAGATTGGATGAACACGATACTCTGGATTTTGTTCTAAATGTTTATATATTGTTATGTATCGCCAGTAACCAATTTTTTCTGATAAATAAGTAGCATAGAAAATAAACTTCGGCGAAAAAAACGTATATTTTCGACTTTTTGTTAAAAAGCCTAAATCTAGCGTTACATTAAAATCGCTCATTGATTTATTTAAAAATCCAGCATGTCTTGCTTCATCACGAGACATAAATAAAAAGCCTTCTGATAATAAAGGATTCTTTGTTTTAAGATGTCTGGATAACTCCTTATATAATAAAAAACCCGAAAACTCAGCGGTACATGAACGTTCCAAAAATTCTATCATTAAAGATTTTGAATTTTCATCGAAGTATACTAAAGGTTTATTAAAATCATGGTCTCTTATAAAATGATATTGATTATAATCTACACGAAATTCTTTTATTGTAGCTTCAATTTCTAACCTATTTGACGAAATATCTAGACTTTCCATCTCATCAAAATTTGTTGTATAAAATCTGGGAGTTAATAATGATTCAGTTGCCGGTGTTTTTGTCTTTATTGAATTCTGTTGATTTTCGTTATTAAGCGCGCCTTTATTTTCAATATAATTTTTCATAAAGATTTTTCCTATAATAATTTTAGATTTTTTCTCTATAACGAATCACGTTTTTAAACTCCGTTCTTAGACTTAAGTTATATGCTAAATAACATAGATATATTTTTGAGTAAAGACATCTTAAATTTATTAGTTATAATTATAAGTCCCTTTTATAAAAGAAAGCAAATTTCGTTTTTGTGGCAAACTTTCAAGTTTACCACAAAAAAGAAATTTAAAAACAGTTATTTATTAAATTTTAAAGGTCTTTTTTACATCAGTAATAGCATCTTTCAAAATCATTTCTGCTTCAGGTGTTAACTGCTTTGAGGAGTTAATAATTTCTAAATATTCAGATTTAGAATTTGTTATATATTCACGTAAACTTTTTAAAAAAGATGAAATATCACCAATCTCTAAATCGTCTAAAAATCCATTTGTTCCAATATAAATAATTGCTACTTGTTCAGCAACAGGAATAGGTGAGTTTTGTGCTTGTTTTAAAATTTCTCTTAATCTTTGTCCACGAGCTAACTGAGCTTGTGTTGCTTTATCTAAATCTGAAGCAAATTGTGAAAATGCTTCTAATTCAGCAAATTGCGCCAATTCTAATTTAAGCTTTCCAGCTACTTTTTTCATTGCTTTTATTTGTGCAGCAGAACCAACACGAGATACTGAAATACCAACATTTATTGCTGGACGTAATCCTGAATTAAATAAGTCACCAGATAAAAAGATTTGACCATCAGTAATAGAAATTACATTTGTAGGAATGTATGCAGAAACATCGCCTGCTTGTGTTTCAATAATCGGTAACGCCGTCATACTTCCACTTCCAAGTGTATCATTTAATTTTGCAGCTCGTTCTAATAAACGAGAATGTAGATAAAAAACATCACCAGGATAAGCCTCTCTTCCAGGAGGCCGACGTAATAGTAAAGACATCTGACGATATGCTGATGCTTGTTTTGATAAATCATCGTAAATAACTAAAGTATGTTTACCCGTATACATAAAATATTCAGCTATGGCCGCACCTGTGTAAGGTGCAATATACTGTAATGTTGCAGGTTGATCTGCATTTGCTGCAACGATGACAGTATAGGATAAAGCTTCTCTTTCTTGTAATGTAGTAACAGCTTGAGCAACAGAGGAAGCTTTCTGGCCAATCGCGACATAAACACAAACAACATCTTCACCTTGTTGATTAATAATTGTATCTAAAGCTATTGATGTTTTTCCCGTTTGCCGATCCCCTATAATTAGCTCACGTTGTCCTCTACCAATTGGAATCATTGCATCAATTGCAGTAATACCCGTTTGTAAGGGTTCACAAACAGATTTTCGACTAATAATACCTGGAGCCATAGACTCAATAAGACGTGTTTCTCTAGTTTGAACTTCACCTTTCCCATCAATAGCTCGGGCTAAGGGATCTAAAACACGGCCTAATAAATTTTCACCAACCGGAATTTGTGCAATTCGTCCTGTTGCTTTTACTGTACTTCCCTCTAATATTTCTCGTCCATCTCCCATTAGTACAGCTCCAACATTGTCATTTTCTAGATTCAGTGCAATACCAATTGTTCCTTCATCAAATTCAAGTAATTCCCCAGCCATAACTTCATCTAAGCCATAAACACGAGCAATACCGTCCCCTACTTGTAGGACAGTACCAATAATATCAATACTTAGATCCGTACTATAATCTTCAATCTGTTTTCTGATAATATTACTTATTTCGTTTGGATTCGTCATAGACTTTTAAATTTTTTCTTGCTTAATACTTAATATAAGAACTTTAAATTAGAGAAAGATAAAACGAATTACTTTTAAAAATCACAGCAAATATGAATAAATCTTTTCATATTATTAAACTTGTTTCCAACTGTTTTGCCAAACCGTCTAGTTCACCCCTTAGACTTAAATCAATAATTTTTGAATCTACTTTAATAATAAAGCCACCTAAAATCCCCTTATCTATTCTGAATGTTACATTAATTTTTGAGTAGTAAACTTTTGATGTAATAAATTGCGGCCCTAACAATATTTTAAGTTTTTCAATTAATTGGTCTTTTTGATCTTTAGTTAAGGCAGAAGCAGAATAAACTTCCACAAATTTTAAACAAACAAATTCATATGCCTTATTTAGAAAAATTTGAATAATAGGCTCAATAAATCCTATTCTTTTTTTATCTACTAAAAGCATTAGAAAATTCCTTGTTGTGAGACTAGTTTTTTTTGTTAGGCATTTCTCCAAAACATTCTTTTTATCTTCATCTGGAATTAAAGGATTAGAAAGATATTTTTCTAAGGTTGGTGTTAATTTTAATAAAGTTAGTAAATTTTCCATATCAAAAATGATTTGAAAAAAAACTTGAGTATCAGCTCTATCTTCCTTTAAGTACAAATTTAAGCCTAATTGTAATAGCGCTTCAGAATATGGATTTGCTATTTTGAAACCAACTATTGTGTTAGCCATATTTAATCTCCTAATTGAGCTATTTTACGATTTATAATTGCTGATTGTTCAACTTTTCCTAACTGATTTACAAGTTTACTAATAACTCGATTTAAGGCTTTTTTCGAAACTTCTCTAATTACATCAGCAAAAATTTTATTTTCTCGATTATGTAAAATCTCTATTGCTATTGCGAATTTCTTCGAAAGATCTTCTTTGGTTTGATTCCATTTAAGTTTTAAGAGATTTCTCTTTGTAGTTTCCATTTGTTGATTTATTTCTTTTATAATAATATCCACTTGGGCCCATTGTTTTTGTGCTTCTATATAACGATTATTGGAATCTGTTAATTGAGCTTCAGCACTTTCTATGATTTCTACAATTTTTTCTTTACGACTTGTAAGATTTTCTGTTAAAAAATTCTTTATTACAACGAAAAGTATCCCTAATAATAAAATTATATTTATTATATTTGTTTCAAATATATCAGGATTTAGTGAAATATTAAACTCCTCACTAGAATTAGCTATAATACAATTTATATAACTTTTCATTTTAATTAACTCATTATAGATTATTATTTAATATTTATAAATTTTTATAGGTTCAAATTTATATCTGGTTAAAAAGTGTTCTCAAAATTAACTAAGAATTTTAGTCATGATTTGACTAGTTAGAGAATCAATTTCATTATCAAAACTGATTAATATCTCATCTTTATTACTTTCAAAATTTTCAGTTGTTTCAGTAATAAAATCATCAATAAAAATTTGAGAAGATTTCATTTTTTCCTCCAAGATATCTTTATATAAATTTTGATAAATTACAAGATCTAATTTGGCAGCTTTTCGAGCCTTCGATGTTTTCTCATCAAATTTCTCATTCAACTGATTAGCCTTTGTCAAAATCTTTGCAGCTTCATCCAAGCTTCTTTTTATATAAGTATTTCTTTCATCAATAATATCTAAAAGGGGATTGTACAAAATAGAGTTTAAAATAAACATAAAAACTATAAATTGTAGACCTATAACCGGTAAAGTACCATCAAAGTCAAAAAGTCCTCCTGTCTTTTCAGTAACTATTATTAGAGTTGAATTATAAAACATTTTTAATATTAGAAATTAAATTTTTATTCAATAAATATAACACTTGACTTTTACACCACAAATATCTAAGACGCTTTAAATAATATATTAATCACGTCTTAGTTAATTCTTAATTAGTAAAAGGGTTTGCAAACAATAATGCCAACGCTACAACCAGACCATAAATAGTTAATGCTTCCATAAAGGCAAAACTTAAAAGTAAAGTACCACGAATCTTATTTTCAGCTTCCGGTTGACGAGCAATACCTTCAACAGCTTGACCAGCTGCAGTTCCTTGTCCAATTCCTGGACCGATTGCAGCTAAACCAACAGCAATACTAGCGGCTATAACAGAAGCAGCAGAAACAAGTGGATCCATATAATTTATTCGTGGGTTAAGTAACAGAAAATTAACAAATTTCTAATATTTTTGATTGAAATTAAATTAATGTCCTTCAACAGATTCAGCGATGTAAGCTCCAGCTAATGTTGAAAAAATCAGGGCTTGAACTGAACTAGCAAAAACGCCTAAAAGCATTACTGGTAATGGTATAAATAAAGGAACTAATACGGTTAAAACTGAAACAGTTAATTCATCAGCTAAAACATTTCCAAATAGTCTAAAGCTTAAAGAAAGAGGTTTTGTAAAATCTTCTAAGATATTAATTGGTAATAAAATAGGCGTTGGTTCTATATAACGTTTAAAATAACCGAATCCTTTTGTACTAAAGCCTGCATAAAAATAGGTGAATGATGTTAATAATGCTAAAGCTACTGTGGTATTTATATCGTTGGTCGGAGCTGCAAACTCACCTTCATTAAGCTTGATTAATTTCCAAGGAATTACAGCACCTGCCCAGTTACAACCAAAGACAAATAGGAATATTGTACCAATGAATGGTAACCATGGTCTATAGGCGCTTTCGCCAAGTTGATTTACAGCTATATCTTTAATAAATTCAACAACTGATTCCATAAAATTTTGCCAACCATTTGGAATTATATTTTTATTTGAAGTACCTAAAAAAGAAAATATAAATACTATTAAAATAACAATAGAACTAACTACCAATACTTGACCATGGAAAGTAATGCCATTTAATTCTAAATAAAAATGCTTACCAACTTCAATGTCCGATAAAAAAAATAATGAGTTAAAATTAATTAAACTAGTACTCTGCAAAGTATTCATATTTAAGTTTAATAAATAAATAAAGTATACTAACTTCGATAAATGTAAAAATAAGTCTGAATATCAATACCACGATACTTAAGTATAGTTTAAATGAGATAAAAAAGAAAAATTTTAACTTTAAAACTTTTATATCATGTAATATTAAGTGCCCAATATGTAACGCGTAAATCTCTTGATTTTTATATTTTCCCCAAAAAGAGAAATTTTTTCTTTTACTAGTTCTTCAACTGTAATATTAGGGTCCCGAATAAACGGTTGATCGATTAAACTTAACTTTTTTAAAGTTTTTTCAACCCTACCTAAAATAATTTTATTTTTAATCTCCTCAGGCTTATTATCTAAATCATTTTTATTTAATTCCATTTCTTTTTCACTTTGAAAAATTTCTTTTGGCACATCATCCATTTTAATATAAAGTACTTCAGGTGAAGCGGCAATTTGCATAGCAATATTTTTAACCAACTCTTGAAATTCTTCGCGACGTGCAACAAAATCAGTTTCGCAATTTACTTCTACTAAAACACCAATCTTTCCACCCGTATGGATGTAACTAGTCACAAGACCTTCACTGGCATTTCTATCAACTTTTTTATCTGCAGAGGCTAGACCTTTTTTGCGTAAATTTCTAATGGCTTCGTCAAAATTTCCATTTGTTTCTTGTAAAGCTTTTTTACAATTCATCATTCCGGCTCCGGTTTGTTCTCTAAGCTCTTTAACTAATGTTGAACTAATTTCTAATATCATAATAATAATAAATATTTTAAATTAATAATTTACTATAATGTTTAATTTTTTAAATAATTTTGCTGTCCTAAGCAAATACTATCTGCTATATTTTTGATAATATACTTTATGGATCGAATTGAATCATCATTACCAGGTATGGGTATTGTGGCTAAATTTGGATCACAATTAGTATCAATAATTGATATAATTGGAATATTTAAAGAAATCGCTTCTTGAATAGCAATAATTTCACGTTTTTGATCAATTATTATTAAAATATCTGGTATCTTTTTCATTCCCTTGACTCCATTAAAATATTTTTTCAGTTTTTCTAGTTCTTTTTTTAAATTTGACGCTTCTTTTTTAGGCAAATTTTTAAAAGAAGTTAGTTTTTCTTGCTCTTCCAGATTATTTAACCGCTCAATTCGCTCTTTTATAGTTACCCAATTTGTTAATGTTCCCCCTAACCATCGGTGATTAATATAAAATGCACCGCATTTTTGTGCTTCACTTGCAACTAAAGAAGCAGTATGTCTTTTTGTACCAACGAATAAAAATGTTTGATTTTTAGACGATGCTTTTTTACTAAAGTCACAAGCCCTTTTCAAAAACTCTGTTGTTTGAATTAAGTCCAAAATATGTATACCATTACGTTCAGCATAGATATACGGAAACATTTTTGGATTCCATCGTTGAGCTTTATGTCCAAAGTGTACTCCTGCTTCTAGAAGTTGAGCCAATTCAATTTTAGCCATAGCATTAATAATCCTTTTTTATATTTATGTTATATCATTTGCAATAAAGGGAAATTTCTTTCTCTATTGCTACCTATTATAATATATAATAGATTTCTAGACTTTTTACTAAAGTAGTCAATATAGATTAGGGAAGTTGAAAATTATTACGTTATATTAATAATTATATTTAAATTTTATCAGATTTTTAAATTGTTTTTGTTTTGACCTTAACTGTTTTTTTAAATTTAAATTATTTTGTTTATTTATTAATCTGTTTGGTAGTAAAATTTTATTATACGTAATATCTTGATCCAAATAAAAACCAGTACCTGCTGGTATTAATCTACCTGTTATAGCATTCTCTTTTAATCCTCTTAACCAATCAGTTTTTCCTTGAAGAGCAGCATGAGTTAAAACTTTTGTTGTTTCCTGAAAGCTTGCTGCGGCCAAAAATCCATCGGTTTTTAAAGAGGATTTTGTAATCCCTAGTAAAATTGGACGAAACCCTAGTTTATATCGAGTTTTAAGAGACTGATTAATATATTGCGCCTGATCTAAATCTATAATATCACCGGGTAAAAAAGTAGTTTTTCCAGGATATTCTATATAGACTTTATGGGTCATTTCTCTAACGATTAATTCTACATGTTTCCCTGAAATAATAACTCCTTGAGACATATAAATATCCTGAACAGACATTAATAGAAAGATTTGTAACTTTTTAAGACTTCTATAAGCAGATTCATAAATTGATAATGTTCCAAGAGAATAAAAGTAATGAAAATAAATATGAAGAAGCGTGTGTGGATTTAAAGGTCCTTCCGTTAGAGGTTGACCGATACATATAGATTCATGTTTTTTGATTAATAACCTTTCCGAACGAGGAGTTGTGAAATATTCATAGCCTCTATTAGGTTTTGTGATAATTATAATTAATTCGTCAGTATATTTAATAGCTTTAATAAAACTTTGTCGCGTTGAAAGTAAAGCTTCAACTTTAGGTCTACGGGCTTCTAAAATATCAGCAATTTTTGGTAATCCTTGGACGATATCACCAGTTTTCAACCTTTCATAGATTAATTGTCCAAAATTTTCCTGCTTTTTAATATAATCTCCAGGTAGTTTTCGAATTAAAGCACCTTTAGAGAAAAAGTAAGGTTCACCTAGGTGTAGCGTAATTTTATTGCCTATCACACTTTTTAATAATCCTGAATTTTTAATACAAACATTATTAGGAAATAAGCTATTCCTATAAATCAATTGAGCTTGTTTATACTGATGATTATGGGTATCTAAAAAAATTTCTTGATAATCAGATTTGGTTGTTAATAACATATTTGATTTTATATTATTACGCTTTGTTTTAATAGTATAAACAAAATTATTAAATTGCATTAGGGTATCAAAAGATGCTATAATGCTATAAGGATCAGTAAATTGATTATCTTCTACAATCAAGTTTAGAAATATATCTGTCTTTTTTATTTCATTGGGAATTATATTATCAAAAATAAAATTTTGCGAATAAAGCAAATTCACTTTAATATAAGAATTTTTTCTTTTTACCTCTTTAAACTCAAAAAGTACTTCTGTATCATTTGATTGCAAAAAAGAATCAATTGTGATAGTCGAATCCAAGATTTGGATTGGTTCGTCAATTTGAATTTGTTGACCTGATGATACTCGCAAATTAAAATTCTTAATTTTTAGATTAGTAATATCAAAGATATTTGATTTCAAAATTTTATTATAGCTTAGAGTTGTGAACTCGTAACGAATTATAGGCCGAATATATAAATAAATGTTATTATTATCAGTAATAATTTCTAAATAGCTTAATACTTTAATGCTAAATTGATTTCCTGCTAATTCTCCAGGGAAATAAACTTGTTCACTAAGTGTTCGAAAAAAATCAATATTATCTTCTAATAAATATTTTTCTCCGGGTTTAATAGTAACACACTTAATTTGTTTTTCCCCTTCGAATTTAAGAAAACCTGCTATGGTAGCAAAATAATTTGGAAAAATTTCTTGATGCCTTTCTATATAACTACCATCTTTAAACTTAAAATCTTTTTTGTTTGTATTTGTTTGAATCTTAGCTTCAGGTATATAAAAAATCGTTGACCCAAATTTTAGTTTATAATTTAATTTATTAATTTCATTACTCTTCGATAAATTTGGTTTGTAATAATTAGAGATATAGAAATATCCACCTGTTTTTGTTTTATATTTATTATTTTGTAAAAACCCTATTGAAAATATTCGATTATGAAATAATTTTGGTTTTAAAATTATCTCATGATTATGAGATAAATATATTTTACAATGAAGAATTTCTAAATTATTGTTTTCTAAAAAAATCTTAAAGTTATTTTGACTTTGAAAATAATTTTGAATCTTTAGACCCATTACTCGTTGGGTTAATTTGCAACGATATATATAAATAAATCCACCTATAGTAGTAATAATTTTAGATTGTGCCAAAGCTTGATTCTTATAAATTTTTTCTAATTTTCGAACTTTCAAGTTAGTATTAAAAGATAAACTAAAGACTCTTCCTGATAAAACCCAAAAAATATAATTTTTTTTACTACGCTTAGTAAAATCTTCACTCTCACAATTTTGTGGAAAACCATTTCTTTCAAGAATAATTTCTCCCCCCTCCTTTACATAAATATATTTTATTTCTTTTTGAGCTAAATTTATATCTTTTATTTTAGGTGCTGCTTCAAATAAAACCTGATTACGTTTTATATAATTATGATTATTTACAAGAATTAGAGTTCGAGACTCGACTTTAACTTTAATATCTTCATTAGCATAATTTATAATCTTTAACGAAGATTGATTTTCGCTCATAACCACATCCTCACCATAAGATGTACGATAAGGAATTACTTTTAAAGTTGGCAAAAAAATGACGTAACCTGAACATTCAGCACGTCCTTGTCTAGTTAATTGACCTGTAAAAACTCCTCCGGTATGAAAAGTCCTCATTGTTAATTGAGTTCCAGGTTCACCAATTGATTGAGCAGCAATTAAACCAACTGTCTCTCCCAATTCAACAAGATTGCCTGAGGCTAAATTTTCTCCATAGCAATGTTGGCAAATTGATCTACGGCATTCACAAGTTAAGGGAGATCGGATTAGTATTTTTAGAATGTTGAATTTAATTATTTGTTCAATTAGAGAAGAGGTTACGCGTTGATTTCGAAAACCAATAATTTCCTTTGTCTTTGGTTTGTAGATTGAAGAAGCTAAAATGCGACCATAAAGAAGTTCTTTTGTTGACAAAAATTCTTTATTGTCCTGTTGTAAAACAATACCACGTTTTGTTTGACAATCAAGTTGGCTAATTATAATACTTTGTGCAACTTCTACAAGCCTTCTAGTTAAGTAACCAGAATCTGCAGTTTTTATAGCAGTATCAACTAAACCCTTACGTGCGCCATAAGATGAAATGATATAATCAGTAATGGATAAACCTTCACGAAAATTTGCTGTAATGGCTCGATCAATAATTTGCCCATTTGGATCAGACATTAAACCTCTCATACCTATTAATTGACGAACCTGTGAAATATTACCACGTGCTCCTGAAAATGCCATCACATAGACTGAATTTAATGGGTCATTTTTTTTTAAAAAGTCTATAAGGCGTTCTTTTAATTCTTCACTAGTTCTATTCCAAATAGAAATAATTTTCTGAAATCTTTCTACTTCCGTAATTGCTCCATTATTAGCTCTTGATTCAGTGAAAAAAACTTCTTTAGTAGCAGCCTGCATCAAAGTAACTTTTGATGCAGGAATACGTAAATCTTCTATACTTATTGAGATACCAGACTTTGTAGCATATTTAAATCCCATTTCTTTTAATTGATCGACAAAATAAGCAGCTTTTTGTTGACCATAATTATTAAAAGCCCATTCAATAATTTTTTTTAATTCTTTTTTATTAATAATATTATTGGAAAATATTTTTGACTTTCTCAACATTATCTTTTCTCTTTTAATTTAATATTAATTATTTAATATATCGTTTAGACATTGGTTAAAAATAATGCGACCTGGTGTAGTACGAATATACTGAACTAAGAGTTTACCCTCTGATGTTTCTTTTCGTTGGAGATTGTTATAAATATGAAGTTTTCTATTATTATTAGTAATAATAGTTTTAATAAATTTTAATTTACTATCTAGTAGAAGTTCATTGGAACATCGAACCCAAATAGGAGAATGTACTTTTAATTGTTTATGTTGATATGCAGATAGAACTTCATGGAAACTCGAAAAATAGTTATTTGCACCTTTTAATCCTAGTCTATTATGAGTAGTTAAATAATAAAAACCCAAAATCATATCTTGTGATGGTTGAATATTTGGCTCTCCAGTCGCTGGAGATAGAAAATTATTTGGAGCTAAAAGACATAATCTTGTTTCTAATTGAGATTCAAAAGATAAGGGAATATGTACTGCCATTTGATCACCATCAAAATCGGCATTAAATGCAGGACAAACCAACGGGTGTAGTTGAATTGCTCGTCCTTTAACTAATACTGGATCAAAGGCTTGTACTCCTAATCGATGTAGGGTTGGAGCCCTATTTAAAATAATTGGATGTTTACTTAAGATTTCTTTTGTTAGATACCAAATAAAGGGTTGATTACTATGAATAATTTTTTTGGCCTTTTTTATTGAATGACATAATCCTTGTGATAGTAATTTATAAATAATAAATGGTAAAAACAATTCAATTGCCATCTCATAGGGTAAACCACATTGGTTTAACTGAAGTTTAGGCCCTACAATAATAACAGATCGACCAGAATAATCTACTCTTTTACCTAATAAATTTTGTCTAAATCGACCCTGTTTACCTTCAATAATATCAGCTAATGATTTTAATGGTCGTCGATTTGCATCTACTACCTTTGAGCCTCGTTTTCCATTGTCAATAAGTGTATCTACCGATTCTTGAATCATCCGTTTTTCAGTAATTATAACAATACTTGGAGCATGTACTGATAACAATCTTTTTAGTCTTTTATTCCTAATAATAATTTTTCGATATAACTCATTTAGATCTGAAGTTGCGAATCTTCCATTTTCTAACTTTACCATTGGACGAATACCTGGTGGAATAACAGGAAGAAATTGTAAAATCATCCACTCAGGTCTGGTATTTGTTGATAAAAAATTTTCAAATATACGAATTCTTTTAATTGCTGCTTCCACCACTTTTGTTACGGTGGAGCAAAACATTATATTACGGTTCGTTTCAATTTCTATTTTTAAATCAATATTTTTTAATTTGTCATATAAAATTTCAGCCCCTTGAGGCTTTTTCCCAAATACAAATCCAGGTAATTGATTCTCAGGAAAAAAATCTTCATATTTCAAAACCTCCTGATCTTGTTCTGGTTCTTTTCCACTATAGATGATAGTTTCAATTCGACTTATAGGAGAATCCAAAATCGAGGCTAAAAAACTTGGTGCTCCTTTTAAATACCAAATATGTACAACAGGTGTTAACAATTTAATATAGCCCATTCTATGACGACGGACTCGAGATTCAGTTAATTCAACACCACAGGTTTCACAAATGCTGATTTCATCATCTCTATGCTTATAACGACCACAAGCACATTCCCAATTTTTAACTGGTCCAAAAATTTTTTCGCAAAATAATCCTCCTTTTTCTGGTTTATGTGTCCGATAATTAATAGTTTCAGGTTCAGTTACTTCTCCGATAACTTCGCCTGTAGGTAAAGTTTTTTGTGACCATTCTTTAATTCTTTGAGGAGAAGCCAAATTAATTCTTATATATTCAAATTGTTCTTCTATAGTTTTCATTTAAATATAAATTTATTTTTTTAGTAAAACTTACTTGTTATAATAATTTCGATTTAAGGAGGGTTAATAGATTAACATTAAAAGATTTGATTTCACCACTTTCAGATTTACGAAGTTGATGAGTAGTAATATCTAACCCCAAAGCATTTAATTCTCGAAGTAAAACTTTAAAAGATTCAGGTATACCCGGTTCTGGTATAGGTCGGCCATTAATAATGGCATTAAAAACTTCATGACGGCCATTAATATCATCTGATTTTATAGTTAATAGTTCCTGAAGAGTATATGCTACACCAAAAGCTTCTAATGCCCAAACTTCCATTTCCCCAAATCTTTGTCCTCCATGCTTAGATTTTCCTCCTAGTGGTTGTTGAGTAATTAAAGAATATGACCCTGTAGAACGTGCATGCATTTTTTTGTCAACTAAATGAATTAATTTCAAAATATAAGGTTTTCCAACTAGAACAGGGTTGTTAAAGATTTCACCAGTTCTACCATCTTTTAATATGACTTTACCAGGAAAAGACTTATTAAATATCCAGGGTTTATTAGTTTTATAAGCGGCGCTTTTTAATGTTTTATTTATGAAAATACGAGAAGCATTTTTACGATACATTTCATCAAATGGTAAAACTTTAAATCTATGATTTAAATAATCACCAGCAAAACCTAATAGGCATTCAAAAATTTGACCTACATTCATTCGTGAAGGTACACCTAATGGATTTAAAATAACATCTATAGTTGTACCATCGGGTAAAAAGGGCATATCATAAGTGGGAATTAATTTTGAGATCACACCCTTATTACCATGTCGACCTGAAAGTTTATCCCCAATTTTAATTTTTTTCGTTTGAGCAATTAAAATACATATCCATTCATAAACACCTGATTCTAAATTATCGCCTTTTTCTCTTGAAGCTGTTTGTACCTCGATAACTCTACCTGAAATACCTTTTGGTACTCGTAAGGAAGTATCTTCGGGTTCTGGAGACTTAATATTAAAAATAGCTCTAAGTAATTTACTTTCTGGTAATTCTTCTTCTTCCATTATTGGAGTAATTTTACCAACAAGAATATCACCACCTTTTACAAATGTACCTTTTTTTATAATGCCATTTATATCTAAATTCGAAATTGCTTCTGTTTCAATATTTGGAACTGATTTTGTTATTTCTTCTATCTTCATACTATTATCCATTAATTGAAGCTCATATCTTTCAATATGAATAGAAGTAAAGAGATCATTGTGTAATAATCTTTCACTAACTAAAATAGCATCCTCATAATTATAACCTTCCCAAGGCATATAAGCAACCATTAAATTTTGTCCTAATGCTAATTCTCCTCCATCCGTTCCTGGTCCATCGGCAATAGTTTGACCAGGTTTAACCATTTCACCCGGCCAAACTAAAGGTTTTTGGTTAATTATTGTTTCTTGATTTGAACGACGATATTTATCTAAAAAGTAAATTTTTGAACTTCCTATATTTTCAATGTCTAAAATTATAATTTGGTCTGAAGAAACAGAATCAACAATACCATTTAACAAATTAATAATTACTACTAGTGAATCAATCGCTATTTGGTGTTCAATTCCTGTTCCAATAATAGGTTTTTTAGGGTAGAGTAACGGAACAGCTTGTCTTTGCATATTTGATCCCATTAAAGCACGATTAGCATCATTGTGTTCCAAAAAAGGAATTAGTGAAGCACCAGCGGCAATAATTTGTATAGGAGAAACAGCTATAAAATCAACATTAGTTCCTTCAACTATTATAAATTCATTATAAAAACGTACAGGAACAGAGGTAGCTTGGAAAAAGTAATCTTTTGTTAGTAAAACATCTGCTGAAGCAACTTTATACATCTTCTCTTTTTCAGCTGTTAAATAAATAGGTGGGGAGTCTTTTAACACTTTTCCTTTATATACCCTAAAAAAAGGGGTCGTAATAAATCCATATTTATTTATTTGAGCATGAGTTGCCAAAGAAGAAATTAAACCAGCTCTTTGTCCCTCTGGGGTTTCAATAGGACAAAGTCGTCCATACTGCGTTGGATGTATATCTCTTGCAGCAAAACTTACATGTTCACTATTTAAGCCGCCTGGGCCTAATGAACTAATCCTACGTTTATGTGTTAGTTGTGCCAAGGCATTTATTTCATCAAAATATTGAGATAATGGACTTAATCCAAAAAATTCTCTAATAGAAGCAGTTAAAATCTTTGAGGTGACGAGTGCACTAGGCATTAATGTCATCTCTTTCGAACTTTTTTCTTTTCGAAGATATTGGATAGATTTCATTTGCTTTATGTTAGTCTGATTTTGTATTTTTTTGACTCTAAACATTTCTGAAGTTAATTTTTCACTTGCAATAATATTTTTTTTTAGTCGATTTAGTGCTACTCGTATTTGAAGTTGCAAAAGTTCGCCAACAGAACGTACCCTTCGATTTTCTAAATTGTCTATATCGTCTAATTTTTCATTATAAAAACTAATCGAAATCAATTTATCAATAGCTTTCAAAATATCTAAAGAGGTTATAATTCTTATATTAATTGGCAAATTAATCGCTAATTTTTTATTAAGTTTAATACGACCAACTTCTCCAAGATCATAAAAATTTTTATTTAAAATCTTTTCAGTTATAAGTTCTCGAACACGGAAGATCACTAGAAGAATACTTTTATTATAACTTTCAAAATTGGTCTTTTGAAACATTTTTTCATATATAACGGAATTAAGAGATCGGACACTTTTACTAAGAAATTCATAATTTTGAACTGTTTGATAAATTTCCTCTTCTTCTAGAAAAAATCCAACTAAAAACCAATTTATAGGTATTTTATACTGCTTATCAACTTTCACCCAAATTAAATTATACTCCAGTTCAAAAGTTAACCAAGATCCGTATTTAGAAATGATTGTTCCTTCATAAAAAACTTTTTTTTCTTTTTGAATTCTTCTGTAATATAACCCTGGACTTCGAATTATTTGACTTACAATAACTCTTTCACACCCGTTAAATATAAAAGTCCCTTTTTCAGTCATTAGAGGAATTTCACCAAAAAAGACTCTTTCTTTATTAGAAAAATCTTCTTGTTGTAGAAGTCCATTCTTTATCATTTCTTTTTTTTTCAATGACATTAGAACGTAAATTCGTAAATTAAAATTTCCGCGTTTTTGTAAAGCGCTTAATATATTAAAATTAGGGTAATGTATTTTATACTCTTGCCCATAAATTAACAGTTCTATACCACTTTTTTTATTCATAATAGAAGGATAATTAATAAGCTCTTCTGCTATACCCTCTGTTAAAAGCCAACAAAAGCTTACTCTTTGAACTTCTGATAAATCTGGAAGTCTCATAGCAAACGTTTGTCGTTTATTTTCCCACCTATTTGCCATTTTACCTTTACTCATTAAATATTTAGAAAGATAGAAATCTTTTTACATAGATTTGATTTTTTCCTAGCTGCAGTATTTTTATGAATGATTTTCTTTTTAGCTGCCTTATCAATTTGCCTTATAGCTAAAATTAGAGACTCTTTAACAATTATTTTATTTTTTTCAGTAAACTCCTTATTATATATTTCAACATTATTTATAAATTTCTTTTTAGAAGTTTTCATTAAAGAGTTATATGAATTATTTCTAATATTATTTCGTTTATTGATTTTTATACGTTTTTTTGCTGCTTTATTATTTGCCATACTTAATTAGTTAATCTTTAAAAATAAAATATTACTATATAATATTTGAATTATATAGCAATAATTTATTTTTGAGCAAATCCCAAAATTTTTATCTTCAAGTAAAAATTAAATAAGGAGAGAGTCGGATTCGAACCCACGGAACGCTTAAACGTTCATCTGATTTCAAATCAGACGCAATCGACCATCTCTGCCATCTCTCCTATATTTTTATAGGTTTAAGAAAATTCCAATAAATATTAAAAGTTTTATATTTATTGGAATTTTTAACTAATTCAAAACCACAAATTAAGAAACGGAAACGATTATAAGTAACAAGAAAAGGTAGTTCTCTAGGATAAAAATTATTTTACCCTAAGGTACTAGAAAAAACAATTTATTTCCATTTAATAGAAGCTGGGTTAGGATTTTTTCCAATAGAAAAATCTCTTTTTCCGACAGGAATTCTACCTTTATTTGAGGTTTCAGGAAAAACACCATCTTTTGGATGTAAAAATTGTATTTCTCCACCTGGAAAAATTCTATAAATTTTGTAATCTTTTATTTTCAACTTTCTTAACTGCATCCCTAAAGCTAAGCATTGTTCTTTACGTGCTAAATAGAGAAGGTTTTGACCTAATAACATTAGGGCCGTTCCAGCAGTAGGCATTTCAAAAAGTTGTTCTTTTTCAGAATTCCAAGTAATTACATATTTTTCTTCAAACTCGGCAGAACGAAGCCAACCCCCGGTACTGCCACCAAAAATTGGCATATATTTATTTTGATAACTAGACATTATTAAAATAATTAAAAAGTTTAGCCTGAAAATTTAATGAATTTCTAAATCCATAAGTATAAATTTATTCTCTAGCGGAGGCCGGATTTGAACCTGCGACTTCCGGGTTATGAGCCCAACGAGCTACCAAGCTGCTCTACTCCGCATATCAATTGATAGAAGTAATACAAGTAATTATCATCGACAAATTAATTTTTTAATAATATATAACTATTAGTCGGGACGGCAGGATTTGAACCTGCGGCACCCTGCTCCCAAAGCAGATACGCTACCAAACTGCGCTACGTCCCGTAAGTATCTTATACGCAGTTAAGCGTATATTATATGAGTAATTTATAAATGTTGTCAAAATAACCTTAAAGCATTTAAGATATAGCTTCTTTAGCTGCATACATTACTTCTAAAGTAATAGTTTTTAATTGTTTTTTTTGTGCAAACTTCTCTGTATTTCTTTTAATTTTACCTCTAACAAAGCCTGGTATTTTTTTTAATTCAGATTGGGCTTCCAAATTCCATTTAATTTCGAAAGGATTATTATTAACAGATAACGTAGGACTTAAAACTTCCTTTGTGTCGTGACCGCCAAAAATTTCTAACAAATGATCTTCCATGCCTAAGGTAAAAGAATTATAAATTAAATCCGCGATTTGATTTGCTCCTTCATAACCTAAAAACGGTCGATAACTTAATGGAAAATTTTGAATATGAACTGGCGCTGATATAACCCCACAGGGAATATTTAAACGTTTAGCTACATGTCTTTCCATTTGAGTGCCAAATATAACTGCTGGTTCAACTTTAGCTATTAAATCACCGATCAAATTATGATCATCTGTAATAATGATTTCTTCACATAAGTCACCAATTTCTTTTTCAAACCATGATTTATCGTATTTACAGTAAGTCCCTGCCCAAACAACAGAAATACCCATCTCTCTTGTTAAAATTTTTGTCATAGCTGCTGCATGCGTCGAATCACCAAATACTATTGCTTTTTTTCCGGTCAAATTCTGGCAATCTATAGATCTAGAAAACCAAGCTGATTGTGACAAAAAACGAGTTTGTATATCAATATATTTTTCAAAATTAACATTTACTTTCTTATCATTTAAAATATATTGCATTTTTCTTATACAACTAGCTGTTTCAATTATACCCATTGGTGTTATATCAATAAAGGGGATTTGAAATTTTTCTTTTAAATATTTGGCAGTTAACAATCCAATTTCCCTATAAGGTACAAGATTAAACCAGGCTTTAGGTAAATCTTTTAGCTGTTGGACCGACGCACCTTCAGGAATAATAGTATTTATCTTTATATTTAAGTCAAACATTAATCTCTTCAATTCTGCAATATCATGCTGATTATGAAAGGCTAGATTGAATGAACCTATAATATTCACTGAAGGTTCATCGGTCTTATTTATATCTAATTGATTACTTTTTTGAGCCTTTTTTATATAAAATTGTACAATTTGTTCCAAAGTTCGGTCAGCAGCTTGCATTTCATTAACTCGGTAATGATTAACATCAGCTAGTAAAACATCAGCTTGGGCTTCAATTGAAGCCCTATTAACAAAATTTTGTAGATCTTCTTGTAATATACTTGAAGTACAAGTAGGGGTTAACACTACTAAATCAGGTTTTTCTTCTTTGTCTTTGCGACTAATATTATTAACAACTTTTTCCTGTGATCCTCTAGCTAAAACATGCCTATCGACAACACTAGCGGTTACTGGAGTAAAATCCCGTTTTCTTTCTAGCATAGATCGCATAACATTAAAATAATCATCACCTAATGGAGCATGCATAATAGCATGAACATTTTTAAACGAACTTGCAATTCTAAGAGTTCCTATATGGGCTGGACCAGCGTACATCCAATAAGCTAATTTCATAAATAATTTATTAGGTTAATACAAATTATTATTAGAGTATTTAGTTAAAATACTTAATAGAAGATATATTTATTATAATACATTTATTATAATACTTAATACTTAGTAACTTATATTAGATTTCAATTTCTATTTAATAATATAAAAAGAAAAACTTATTTACAGATTATTCTTATTGTAGGTATAATATATATTAAGGAATAGGGTCGATGCCCGAGTGGTTAAAGGGGGCGGATTGTAAATCCGCTGGTTTACCTACGTTGGTTCAAATCCAACTCGGCCTATATTCAAAAAAACTAATAATAAACTTATCATCTGTTGAAAAATCTATTTCTATGATTTTTTTTGTCTATCCCACCAAACAAAATCAGGACCATCTCTCCCTAGGTGTACTTCTATGGCTTCTCGCAAAAATGGATTGCTTTCATATTTCCCTAAAATTGCTCTTACAAAACATGGTATAAATATCAATATCCAACCAAGAAATGTTAATAAAGCAGCTTCTGATCTATCTTTTGAATTTAGACAAAAAACCTTTGTGATATTAAGAAATAATTCATGCACGATACCTTGGAAAGATAGAATAATAATGCCATACATAATATTATATCTTATAAATCTATCTTTTGGTAGTTTATATCTTATAAAAATACCATACCCCAACATTAAATAAATAAAAGGTAAAAAAGGTATTTGTTGTATAAATTGAAGTGAACCTATAATAAAAGTTGGTAAAAAAAGTCGAACAATATATGGATGTGTTTCCTCAATTAAAGGTAAATGCGTATTTATAATATCTAAATAAGGTATATAGTAACAGAATAAAGATAATATTCTTTGTAAAATTATTCCATTAAATTTTACAAACCATTTCCTCGGTTCTTTAATATTAAATTTTTGTTCAACTAAAAACCCAAGCCCCAAAAAAGAAAAAAAGAAGATAATTTCAATCCAATAAACATCAAAAAAAAATTCTTTTAGTTGAGATAACATATATAGTAAACATAATAACTTATATAATTAAAAATCAATAATTAGCAATGTTGTCAAAATCCTAATTATAACTAATATCATTCAAAAACGATTGTTTAAATTTTACAAATTCAAGATTAAATTTAATTTTTGCTCGGTTAGTTTTTCCTCCAGATATTACTTTTCTAGGAAAATATAATAGCCAAAGCTCTGAAAAAGAAATATAGCTTATTAAACTACTAATTATCAAGAAAAAAAAACCAAAATAAATTAATTTAATACCTGGATCCGACTTAATTTGTATTCCCGTCGAGGAAATTATATCAGTAAATTTGAAACTGTTAATATTTTCATTCTCTAACTTATCCCCAATGTTAACATTTTTTATAAATTTACCATTAATGTTATACAATGTAAGTTGTCCCCGATTATCTTTAATAAGTATAATAAAAGGTTTCAAATTACTATTAAGATTAGGCAGAGCACTAATCCAAACTTTTTGATTTGAAGAACTAATCTTTGAGATTGGTACTTGAAAAATCTTCAAAGAATTCTCCTTAGTAAAATATTTTAAGCGTAATCCTAATACTCCCCAATCAGTTTGATATATTATTAGATCTTTCAAAAGTAAAGGATTATTTACAGAAATAGTTTTTCTTTGAGTTTCTCTACCCTGCCCATTTAACACGGAAATATCTGTATAAAATTGTTTAATCAAACCATTTGATGTATAGATAGACCAAAAGTCATTAATACGAAAGGTCTTTTGTGGGATTAAGGAAAAAATACCGTTTCTTATAATATTTTGAATATGAAAAACTTCTGTTTTTGGTATTAGTTCCTGAGAGTTAAAACCATTTATAGACCCTAATGTGCTTCCTAGCAAAATACAAATAATACTTAAATGAACAATAATAGGGCCAACTCGACTTATTAATCCTTTATATGCGTATAAGCTATTATACTGTTGATAGATAGAATATTGTTTATTAAGTAAAGTATAACTTAAATGCGTTGCAAACACTTTGCTACGATTTATTTTAAGAGGTAATTTTTTATATTGATTAACTTGTTTATAAAAATAATATCGTCGTGAAAATTTTAAAGTTGGTAATTGTTGAAGAATAGTACAAGAAGCCAAAGAAAAACCAAATAAAAAAAGCAATATTAAAAACCACCAAGTATTATAGATATTATTAAAACCTAGAAAAATAATAACTTTCCAAAAGGGTACCGTAAAAATTGGAGTTAGATAATGACTTTGATAAAATTCAACTTCTTTATTTTGTTCAATAATAGAACCAATACTAATTAATAATGAAATTAATAATAATATTATTATTGCCAACTTTAAATTAGCTAAATATTTAAAAATACGTTTAATCATAATTAATCAAATGGTATTTAACAAATTTTAAGCAACGCGAATTCTTCCTGAAGAGGCCCAATTTTGTATTACTTGTGTTCGCAAAGGATCCATTTCAAGAATTGGAATCGTTTCTTTAATAGCAACTAAAATATCATTAGTTGTAAATTCTCTTCGTTCACTGAACGCAACATACATTGCATCAATAATAGTTTGTTCAATTTCTGCCCCTGAAAATTTCCTAGCTCTCTTACTAAGTTTTTTACTATCGTATTTATGCCAAGTATCAGGCCGAAAACGTTTTAAATGAATTTCGTAAATGATTTTTCGTTCTTCTATTGTTGGTATTCCTAAGAAAAATATTTCATCAAATCTTCCTTTTCTCAATATTTCCAGAGGTAAAGAATAAATATCATTTGCAGTAGCAATCACAAAAACAGGAAGAATTTTTTCAGCTAACCAAGTAATAAAAGTAGCTAAAACCCGACTTGTTGTTCCATTATCTAAATTCTGTTCAGAATCATTAAAAGCTTTATCAATTTCATCCACCCATAAAACACAGGGTGCTAATGCTTCTGCAATATTAATCATTTCGCGAACCCTTGATTCAGATTCGCCAACAACTCCACCAAATAATCGACCAACATCTAAACGTAAAAGTGGCAATTTCCATTCATAGGCAAGAGCTTTAGCAATTAAGCTTTTTCCACTCCCCTGCATTCCAATTAATAATAGTCCTTTTGGCGTCACTAAGCCATAATTATTAGCATCTTCAGAAAATATACCAGTTCTGGCATTTAACCATTGTTTTAAATTATAAGCTCCACCAACATCTTTTAGAGTTGATCGAACTGACCAAAATTCCAAGAGTTGAGTTTGACTAATCACTTGCCGTTTTTCTTCTAAAATTAATGAAATTGAATTTTGATCTATTTGTTTATAAATTACAACAGCCTTTCCTAAAACTCTTCTAATTTTCTCTAATGATAAACCTTGACATGCTTGAATAACCTTTTCGAAAATACCTTGTGATAATTGACCCTGAATAGTTAAATTTTTAGTAAGTCTTAGTAGTTCCTTTTTTATTTCTTTAGGAGTTGGTAAATTGAACTTTAAGATTGTTATATGATCTTTAAGATCATTAGGTATTTCAACTTCCGAATCAAGAATAAGAATTGTTTTCTGTTGTATTTTTAATACTTGAATCAAGTTCTTCAATTTTCTAGAAATTGTTAGATCTTTTAAAAATCTTTTAAAATCTTTTAAAAGAAACAGGCTTGGAGTTTTAGAATTTATTTTACTAATAAACTCGAGAGCCTCTAATGGATTTCTTTTACCAAATTCTTTTTTTATAGGATTCATTTTATACCCTTCAATAAAATCCCAAACATACAAATTATTATAACTTTGATTAAGAATAGTGTTTCGAATTGTATATTCTAAACGATCTTCTTCAATAGTTAATATATAAATAATAGGGTAACGTGCTTTTAATAAAATTAAAAATTCTTCTTGAAAAGTCATGAAAAAATACTTTTTTCTTAATATAATATTAATGCTCTGACATTAAGGCTATTTCTTTTAAAAATTCATTATTTAGAATTAAGACTTAAATTTTTTCTTTTTTTTTGTCGACGTTTATTTATAATTTGACGTCCTTTTTTAGTTTGCATACGAGCACGAAATCCTGATACAGCAATAACTTTTTTCTTTGTTCCGCATAATGTTCTTTTTGTCATATTTTCTACTAATTCCTTTATTTCTTTAATTGTTATCAGTTACTATAAGATTAGAAATAAAAACTTCAAAGATTATTGAGTCTCTACAATCTTTTAAAGTAAAATTTAATAAATTTGTTGCTCGTTCATCATATTGAAGGAAAGGGTCCTTTTGAGCATATGCTTCCCAACTAATAGCATCTAGTAAAAAATTCATGTTTTCTAAATGTTTATACCAATAAAAATCAATATATTTAAAAAATATAAGTTGATTATATCTATTTAGTACTCTGGAGTCTGTACAAGAAGAATAATGAAACTCTTTACACATATAACTTGCCCAAAGTTGTTCATAAAGAAATTTTTTCAGTCTATCCAATTTATTTATATTATTATAGATTACACTAGTTGAAATAGATAAGCGATTTAACAAATTAAGAATTTTTGTTGTTAAAATTATTTCATTACTTTCTTGGTTTTGAAAATCAAGATATTGAATAAGATCATCGAGAAAACCTTCACAAAATTCCATAACTAAATCACGAATTAGAGGAGTTGAAAGGACTTTCTCCCTCAAATAATAGATAATTTTTCTTTGTTTATCTAAAACTTGATCATATTTATTTAATGTTTTACGCTGATCATAATAAAATCCTTCAACTTTTTGTTGCGCAGCATCTAAAGAATTAGATAAAAATTTAGAATCTAAAATCTCATTATCGATTTTTAGTTTGACCATTGTTTCTTGAATTTTATTCCCACCAAAAATTCTAATTAATGGATCATTTAAACTTAAAAAAAATCTGGAAATTCCAGGATTACCTTGCCTTCCTGAACGTCCGCGCAATTGATTATCAATTCTCCGAGATTCATGTCGCTCAGTACCGATAACATATAGTCCACCTAGAGATTTTACCATCCCTGATTCTTGTTTTTGTTTTTCTTTATATCTTATTCTTAACTCGTTATAAAGATCAAAAATAAATTTTTCTAAAACATTTAACCTTTTTGTAGAAATATCAAAAATAGTTAACAAAGTATCTAAATTATTTTGTAAGTATGTAATTAATTTTGGGTTTTTTTTTAAAGCTCGTTTTAAACTAAGTAAATTAATACCAGGAACAAAGAAATTATCTTTCTCGATTAATTTTTTTAAGATAAAACGAGTATACTCAATTGCTTTATATTCAGGATTTCCACCTAATAAAATATCAGTTCCCCTACCTGCCATATTAGTTGCGATGGTAATAGAATTTAAGCAACCAGCCTGAGCAACTATTTTTGCTTCTTTTTTTATATTTTCAGGTTTCGCATTTAATAATTGATGTGGAATATTATAGGTTTGTAGTAATTGAGAAAGTATTTCTGAATTTTGAATTGTTGTTGTACCAACTAATACAGGTTGTCCAATCGAATACATTTTTAAACACTCTTTTGCTATTGCTCGCCATTTACTAATTTCATCAATAAAAATAAAGTCATGTTTATCTTTACGTATCATTTTTTTATATGTGGGTAGAATAAAAACAGATAAATTATAAATATTTTCAAATTCTAATTCTTCCGTTTTTGCAGTACCGGTCATACCCGAGATCTTTGGGTATAATCGAAAAAAATTTTGATAGGTTATTGATGCTAAAGTTTCACTTCCTTTTAATATTTGGATATTTTCTTTTGCTTCAATAGCTTGATGTAAACCATCTCCCCATTTTCGTCCTTCCATAATTCTACCCGTAAACTCATCAATAATAATTATCTGATTAGCTTTTAATATATAATGAATATCGCGAAAAAAGAGATACCTTGCTTTTAACGAATTTAAGATATAAGGTATCCAAGGATCTTGAATACTATACAAATTATCAACTTTTAACAAAATTTTTGTATAGATTAAGCCTTTTTCTGTTAAGCTTATTTTTTTTGCTTTTTCATCAATTTCAAAATGTATTTTGTTCTGCAAGTATTTCGAAACTTCATTAGCTTTAAAATATTTTTCTGTCATTAAATTCAATTCACGCGATATAATCAAAGGTGTCCGGGCTTCATCAATTAAAATGGAGTCGACTTCGTCAATAATACAAAAATTAAATGGCCTTTGAACTAAATCCCTTTTATTTAATATCATATTATCCTTGAGAAAATCAAAAACTAAATCAACGTTCGTTACATAAGTTATATCACGGGAATAATTTAATCTACGTTCTTTGTTAGACATTTCAGATTGTATTAGACCAACTTTCAATCCTAGTGATCTATGTATTTGACCCATCCATTCTGCATCACGTTTGGCTAAATAATCATTTATAGTAACTATATGTACTCCACTTCCCGATAAAGCATTAATTACGGCAGGAGAGGTTGATACTAAAGTTTTTCCTTCTCCTGTTCGCATTTCAGCAATTTTACCATCATTTAAGACTAATCCTCCTAAAATTTGAACGTCATAATGTCTTAAATTAAGAGTTCTTTTAGAAACTTCTCTTGTTAAAGCAAAAGCTTCAGAGATTATTTTTATGTCACTATTATTATTTCTACAGATCAAATATTTTAGTTTTGTAGTTCTACTTTTTAACTCACTATCGCTAAGTTGTATTAGATCATTTTCAATTGTATTAATATAATCTAAAGTTGGTTGGTATTCATTTAAAATGTTTTGTAGTTGTGAAAATAATTTTATCATTTAGTGAGATTTTTGTTAATAAAATCTAAATCATTTTAGACTCTAACTTAAATGTTTGGGTTAAGATCTAAAATTAAGTTTTGATTATAATAATAATATTAAAACGTAAGACTTAAGCTAAAGGATTTCGTAGATCCTCTGTAGGAGCAACGAAACTTCCCATGATAACATTGTTGAATCTTAATTTTGTCCAAACAATAAAATTTTGATCTATTGAAATAATTGCTGAACAATTTTCTTTTGATAAATTTGCGTGAGATAATTTCTTTTTTATATCATTTAATTGATTCGATTCTAGAAAATAAGGTGAAGATAAAAACCAGAAATCAGTAGGCTTTTTTTCTCTTCGATAATGTTGCGTTCGCTCACGAAAAACTTCTTCAACGGGCTCATCACGCAAAAAAAATTTAGTACTTGCAATAATAAAGTAATAAGTTGTTAAATGTTTTTTCATTTTTTTCGTAAAAATTTTTAATTAAATAATAATATTAACAAATTTCTAAAAAGTTTGATAGAACTAATTATGAATAAGGTTTAAATTCTTAGAAAGGTTATTGATTGATAAATCATAGAATTTATTATTTATTGTACTATAGAAATTCTATTCTTATAAACTAATAAAAATAGCATTTCTAGATCAATTTTACTCACTTTTTAAGAAATCTAAACCTTTTCGAGGAGAGCTCGATTGAGCAAATTTTTGCGGTATCATTTGTCCTGCTAAGTAGGCCTTTCTACCAGCTCGAACAGCAAGATTCATAGCTGTTGCCATTTCTATGGAATTTTTTGCTTGAGCTATAGCACTATTAATTAAAACAGCTTCAGCTCCAAGTTCCATAGCATATGTTGCTTCACTTGATGACCCTATACCTGCATCGATTATTACTGGTACTTTAGAATTTTCAATAATAATTTTAATGTTTTCAATATTTTGAATTCCTTGACCCGACCCTATTGGTGAACCTAGTGGCATAATGGTAGAACAACCAATATCTTCGAGATGTTTCGCTAACATTGGATCCGTATTAGTGTATGGTAAGACACTGAAACCCTTTTTTATTAAAAATTCAGCTGCTTTTAAAGTTCCAATAGGATCAGGAAATAAGTATTTCGGATCTGAGATGACTTCTAATTTAATAAAATTATTTTCTTGTTGACCTAGTCGCTTTGACAACTCACGTCCTAAAAATGCTAATCTGATAGCTTCTTCGGTTGTTTTTGCACCAGCTGTATTTGGTAAGAGCCACAACTTATTCCAATTAATTTTAGCAATTAAATTATTAGTAGTGATAGTAGATAAATTAAGTCTGCGTATTGCAACAGTTACTATCTCAGTACCACTTTTTTCTAAACAACTTGTCATATCATGCAAATTTCGATATTTTCCAGTGCCAACAATAAGACGCGAATTAAAACTCTTATTTCCAATGATTAATGGGTCTTGTTTTTTCATAATAACAAAAAAGTTTTATTTATTTTTAATAATAAAGCTATTATTATTATATATATTATATAAATATATGATAAAATATCATATAACCTTAAAAGCGAGTGACGCGATTCGAACGCGCGACGTCAACCTTGGCAAGGTTGCGCTCTACCACTGAGCTACACTCGCATATTTAATTATGCAAGTAAGTATATCATGAGACTAGACAATGGACAATGTAAGAATTTAAACTCAAACAGAAAAGACTTTGAATAAAAAATATGTCCTTAATTTATTTCTAAATAAATTAAGGACATATTTTTTATTCAAAGTCTTTTCTGTTTGGATTTCGTGATGGATCATTAGATAAAAAACCGAATATAAAAAGCGAACTAAAACCCGTCACAATAGCGTAAACAAATAATTTTAAAAAATATAAACTTAGCATAAAAATCTCCAATAAATTTATTTATTATTAATTATATATCAATTAATGGAGATTTATCAAATCCAATTATATCTATTTTAGTTTTATTAGGTTATTAGATAATTATTAATTATCCTCTGTAAAGTCTGTATCAATTACTGTATCATTATTATTATTTGATTTCTCCTCTTCTTTAGGATTTATTGTATTGTCGACATCTTCTACAATTGTTTGTGCTAACTTTTGCAATTCTTCCATTTTCATTTTTAAAGTTTGATTATCAAACTCACTTAATTGGATAATTCCTTTAATTTCATTAATTTCTTTAAAAATTTGTTCTTTCTTTTCATTAGGTAATTTCTCTCCATATTCTTTTAATTGTTTTTCAACTTGATAACAAATTAAATCAGCTTGATTTTTTAAATCAATTTTTTCCTTTTTTTCTTTATCGGCTTTAGATGATTCTTCAGCTTCTCTTATCATTTTTTCAACTTCATCTTTCTCTAAGTTTGAAGCATTTTGAATATTAATACGTTGTGTTTTACCAGTACTTTTATCTTTTGCGGTTACTGATAATATCCCACTGGCGTTAATATCAAAAGTTACTTCGATCTGTGGAACTCCTCTTGGAGCTAATGGTATTCCCTCTAATCTAAAATTTCCTAAACTTTTATTATCTTTTGATAATTTACGTTCGCCTTGTAACACTTCAATATCTACACTTTCCTGATTATCAGCAGCAGTTGAAAAAGTTTCTGATTTTTTAACTGGAATTGTAGTATTTCTCGGTATCATTACTGTCATTAATGAACCTAATGTTTCAACACCTAAAGATAAAGGGGTAACGTCTAATAAAAGAATATTTTTAACTTCACCTGCCAATACTCCACCCTGCACCGCCGCGCCAATTGCGACCACTTCATCAGGATTTACGCTTTGATTTGGTTCTTTTTCTACTATTTTAGAAACTAAATCCTGTATAGCTGGTATACGCGTTGAACCCCCAACCAATACTAACTCATTAACTAACTCTTTGTTAACGCGAGCATCTTTTAAAGCCGCTTCAACAGGTAATTTACAACGATTTATTAAATCTTCACAAAGTTCTTCAAATTTTGCTCTTGTTAATGTTTCGTCTATATGTTTTGGTCCATCTTGATTAGCTGTAATAAAAGGAAGATTTATATTAGTTTCTGATAAACTTGATAATTCAATTTTGGCTTTCTCAGCAGCTTCAGTTAATCGTTGTAAAGCTTGAGGATCTGATCTTAAATTGATAGCTTCTTTTTCCTTAAATTTTTGAAGAATATATCCAACGATCTTTTTATCAAAATCATCTCCACCAAGTTTAGTGTCACCTGATGTAGCTAATACTTCAAAAACACCATCTCCAACTTCTAATAAAGAAACATCAAATGTTCCACCACCTAAATCAAAAATAAGAACTAACTCATTATTTTTCTTTTCGAGTCCATAAGCTAAAGACGCTGCTGTAGGTTCATTAATAATTCTCTTTACTTCTAATCCTGCAATCCTCCCAGCGTCTCTAGTAGCTTGACGTTGTGCGTCGTTAAAATATGCAGGAACTGTTATAACGGCTTCATCTATGGGTTGGCCCATATAAAGGCTAACATCATTAGAAAGCTTTCTTAAAATTTGTGATGATATTTCCTCAGGGCTAAATTGTTTATCTAAATTAGAACAAATAACTTTAACATTATCCTTGTTATCTCCAATAAGTTTATAAGAAACTTCTTTTGATTCTTGATTCAATTCACTGAATTTTGAACCCATAAAACGTTTGATAGATGAAAATGTATTTTCAGGATTAATTACAGCTTGTCGCTTTGCTATTTGGCCCACTAAAAGATCTTTATTTTTTGTATAAGCAACAATTGATGGCGTTGTTCTAAGTCCTTCAGTATTATTTACAACTGTTGGTTGACCACCTTCCATAATAGCAACTACTGAATTTGTAGTTCCTAAATCTACTCCAAATATTTTACCGCTAGTTTTTATATTTTCATATGTACTCATAATATTTACCTTCTAGTTAGAGTTTAATTAAATTTACAAAATATTCTTAATTTCAATAAGTAGATATCAATTCTCTAATTATACCTAAGTTATTTATATAAGCAAAAGCGTAATTTCCGTAACATTACTATATCGGTAATTACTATGTCTATAGAAAAATAAATAACAAATATTTATTATATATATATATTAGTTAAATAAAGTAATAAAGTTCCGGAATCGGAAAGAGAGGGATTCGAACCCTCGGTACAAAGAATTTTGTACAATAGATTAGCAATCTAACGCTTTAAACCACTCAGCCATCTTACCCTAAAAATGACTCTGGCTGGACTTGAACCTGCGACCAAGGGCTTATGAGTCCCCTACTCTAACCACTGAGCTACAGAGCCTCATAATTAATTATGATTACCAATATAATAAAGGTCTTATTATTAAATCAATTACAAAGTAAAGAGAAATTTATTTTTATTTTTCCTATTTATTGACAAAACTGATTTAATCATTACATATTAATATGTAATGATTAAATCAGTTTTGTCAATAAATAGGAAAAATAATTGGGGGTTGTATCTCAATTTGGTTAGAGTATCACCCTGTCACGGTGAAAGTTGCGGGTTCGAGTCCCGTCAATCCCGAAAGTTAGTTTTTTAAATCTTTATTTCTACTTCAAACTAAAAAGTTTCCTCTATGGTTCTTTATTTTCTTTATTACCAACTACTATACATTCTGTTGTTAAAATCATACTAGCAATCGAAATTGCATTTTGTAATGCCGATCGTGTTACTTTTGCTGGATCAACAATACCAAATTCAAACATATCGCCAAACTGATTTGTTTCAGCATTATAACCAAACTCGAAGTATTTCTCCTCTACTAAATCCGTAATAACACTACCATTTTTTCCAGTATTAATTGCAATTCTTTTTAATGGATCTTTAATAGAATCAGCTAAAATATAAGCCCCAATAAGTTGATCATCTGTTAAATTTTGCTTTGCCCATAATTTTAATGGCGTTGATAAATGGGTTAATGCTGCTCCTCCACCTGGAATAATACCTTCTTCAACCGCCGCTCTAGTTGCATTTATAGCATCTTCAAGCCTTAGTTTTTTATCTTTCATCTCTGTTTCTGTTACAGCACCAACTTTTATTAATGCTATTCCTCCCGAGAGCTTAGCAATTCGGTCTTTTATTTTTTCAATATCATATAAAGATTCTTTCATTGAGATTTGTTTTTTTAATTGATCACATCGAGTTTTGATATTATCATTATTACCATCTGTAATAATAGTAGTTGAATCTTTTGTAACAATTATTCTTGATGCTTTACCTAATAAATTGAGTTCAATATTATCTAAACGTAAACCTAAGTCTTCACTAATTAAAGTTCCCTGTGTTAAAATCGCAATATCTTCTAGTAAATACTTACGAAAATCTCCGAAACCTGGAGCTCTAATGGCTACAACATTAATAATACCTCGTAATTTATTAAGAACTAAAGTTGATAATGCTTCCTTTTCTATGTCTTCAGCGATTATTAATAAAGGTTTTTTTGTAAAGGCAACTTTTTCCAGAATAGGAATTAAGTCTTGTTGGACTAAAGTAAGCTTTTTATTTGTAATTAAAACAAAAGGATTTTCATATTCAACTTCTCCTTTTTCCGAATTTGTTATAAAATATGGAGAAATAAAGCCTTTTTCTAATTTCATACCTTCCGTTATAGACAATTCAATAGAAGTATTATTACTTTCTTCTAAGGAAATAATTCCTTCACGTCCTACAGTTTTAAGAGCTTTTGTTATCATTGAGCCAATTTCTTTATCATTCCCCGATGATATTGTTGCTACTTGTTCTATTGCCATATTATTTTCAATAGGACGAGCATATTCTAAAATTTGATTTATTAAATATTTTGTAGCTTTTTCTAAACCAAACTTTAAGGAAATTGGATTTGAACCCGCAGCTACATTTTTCATTCCCTTTTTAACAATAGCATAAGCTAAGACAGTAGCTGTAGTTGTCCCATCACCCGCCACATCATTTGTTTTAGAAGCTGCCTGTCTAATTAAAGATATGCCAGTATTCGATATATTATCCTTTAATTCAATTTCTTTAGCTATGCTTACACCATCATTAATAATTTGAGGAGACCCATGCTTTTTATCTAAAACGACGTTTCTTCCCTTTGGACCTAAGGTAACTGAAACAGCTTCAACGAGTACTCTCATTCCTTTCTCCAATGCTTGTCTAGCTTCTTCTTGATACAATATTTTTTTACTCATCTTATTTTATTAAAATTAAAGTAGAAAATTTTTAAAAGTGAAAATATTTTTAAAGATATTTGGTACCCAATTTTTAAATTTATATTAAAAATTAGAAACCAAAGTTAAAAGTTAGCTAAATAGCTATTCAGTAAATAGCTATTAAGAAAAATAATTTTAGTAATTCTGATGTGAATTAGTCCCAACTCTTTTCAGATCGAGATAAAACAAAACTAGCAACATCTTCAATATCGTCATCAGATAAACGACCACCAAAAGCCGGCATAGCATTTTTTCCATTAGTTACCTGATAAGTTATTGCACCAACGCTATTCATCTGGTTTATCGATAAAGCGTCCTTTTGTAAAGTTTTTTCAGGCATAATAACATTATTACCGCCAGCATGACATGCCGAACAATTAGCAGTAAAAACATTTTCTCCATGATTAATATCAACAGCATGCTTAATATCAACAGGTTTCTTAATATCAACAGCTTGCTTAGTATCAACAGCTTGAACCGGAGTGCAAAAAAGAATCACAGTTATATAAGGAATAAACAAACCAAAAAAAAAATTTTTCATTAATAATTCTCGCTTAAAGTATCTTTTAATTTAACAAAATAAAAATCTATTATTTTTTTAACGTCGAATAAGAGATTAAAAATCTTTGCTATTGTATAGTATTAATTAATAATAAATTTTCCCCCCCCCCCATTTTTCAGAAACAATTTTTGGTTGTAATAGGATGTGTCCGGCAATATCTATTAAATCGTTCTCATCTAAAGATCTCATTCGCGTAAAAATATTGGCACTTTTAATACTTGGATGAATTTCAGCAATTGATTCTAAACCATCATAAGTTGTTGGGTTTTTCATATAATCCACTAAGGCATTAATGTTATTACGAGCTGGTGTAGCTAAACTTAGAGCTTCTGGATCAAGTCCTAAATTAGGGTTTGTTTTTGTAATACCACCGACATGACATTGTCCACAACTAGAATTAAATAATCGTTTTCCTCGCTTAACTTGCTCAGGTGTTAATACTGTTGTTTTCCCATCATTAGTTACAGGAATTGTTCTTGTCGCTTCATCTAGTTCAATAGCTAAAACTGATAAATTAGTTAAATTTATTATAGATACTATAGTGAAGGTTATAAAAAATTTTTTGAACATATTAAATTAAAATTGTAAAATATTTTATTATCTTATTGAAACAAAAAAACAAAAGTTACCTTCTTTTTTATTTATCTTAATTAAGATAAAAGTCTGGTAATTCTAATTGTTCCTTAATCTTTTTTGCTATTAAACCTCTAAGTCTTATATTTTCCCATCCAGCAACAAGTACTACACTAACTAAAAGAACTTGACTAAAAAGAAGTATTGGGTCAAGTCGCCACCCGTGAATAATTAAAATAGAACCATAAATTAATCCTAATGTTGTAAAAAAAATATCCTCATCACGACAAAGTTCTGGTCTTATAATTCTTAAAAAATATAAAAGTAAAACACCAATAATTATTATTAAGCCTAGAAGAAAGTTTGCTCCAAAGACTATATTTATCATAAATCTTTAAGTCTTAAAAAAATTATTTGACAGATTATTAAACATACAGTTTTTATTTATATTTATTAAGATAAAATTAAACTTAATAAGACAACACCTTATATAAATCTATGATATTGATTTCATCAAAATTATAGATTTAAAATCATGTTTTATTCTAAAAATGAAATCTCAATATAACGTGAAATATTATTAAAGTAAATCATATCCCATATTTTTAAAGTTTTATTTTTTTGGAGGTACACGAGTTATAGCATCTTTTTTACTCACAAAAGATAATGCAACCGTGATAGGTAAAACTACTATAAGTCCACCGGCAATTAAGCTATATAAAAAGTTTGATAGAGAAGGTGTCATAATTTTATTTTTCTTTCTTTTTTATTTAATGAATAAAAGGATAAATTTTCTTGAAATATTATAGATGTAAATCCATCTATATGTTTGTTTTTTCTATACTTCTAGAAATATCTAATAATTAAAACAGGTAAAATACTAGAGTTTATTAATATAAGGATATAAGAAAATAAAATCTAAGCTTATTGTAACATATTTTTAGCGAATATCATTATAGAAATACTTTAATCAAAAACTGAGATAGAGGTATTCTTAGTTGTTTTTTTAAAAAAAACTAGACCTTCTTTAAGCGCATATAAAGTATAATCTCTTCCAATACCTACATTTTGACCTGGTTTAAATTTTAATCCACGTTGTCTTATTAAAATATTACCGGCTCGAACTTGATGACCATGAAAACATTTTACTCCAAGTCGTTTAGATTTAGAATCTCGTCCATTTTTCGTACTTCCTGCACCTTTCTTATGAGCCATTTTATAATGTAAAAATAGTATGATTTATAAATTTATAAGTGAAAAACTATTATTTTTTATAAGGATTTTATAAAAATAATATATACTAGATTTAAAAAATTTGTAAACTTCAAATTTTTTATAACTTTCATATAAAGGTTATCTTTTAGATGACAATATGATATTATCAATTTATATATAAAGTAAAAAAATATTTATGTTACAATAAAAACGAATGAAAAATTTAAACTTAAAAGAGAAAGTTCTATATTTGTCAAAAAAAAAAATTTTAGCTCTTGTAGAGCAAACTTATATTAAAAAGAGTGTACCAAAAGTATTTGTTGGTGATACTGTAAAAATAGGAGTATTAATTAAAGAAGGAAATAAAGAAAGAATTCAATATTATCAAGGTATTATTCTGGCAAAAACCAATAGCGGGATTAATTTAACAATCTCAGTTCGAAAAATATTTCAAGGTATTGGTATAGAGAGAAAATTCTTAATTCATTCTCCAAAATTTGAATCACTTCAGATAATAAAATCTGCTCGTGTAAGAAGATCTAAGCTTTATTATTTACGTAAAACTACTACAACAAAAGGAAGTCGTTTAAAACAAAGATTTAATACTAAATAAATTAATTAAATTGCATCTGGCTGGGTTCGAACCAGCGTTGTTCTAAAAAGAAGACGGATTATGAGTCCGTTGCCTTCAACCACTCGGCCACAAATGCATTATTTTATAATCGTACAATAATAATAAGGAGCTGGTGGGATTTGAACCCACGTCCATTTTAAATAAATGTCTAATTAAATAATAAAATCACAGATTTAGTTATTCTTTTAATTAGGGACAATTGATTAAATTTTTTAAAATTCAAAGAATTTTAAAAATCTTTAATCATTCATTCATAACAATAATAATAACTCTGAGTAGTTAGTTTTTTTAAATAAAAAAAAAGGTTTTTCATCTTTTCTCTCATGAATTAAGCTCGTTTCAATATTAAAATCAATCTAAAGCTTTAATAAGTTTTAGGAAAATATAATTTTTTACCTCTTTCAATTAAGAATTATATCAGTAATTGATAATAAAACTAAAGAATTTTATACAAAAACTTGGTTTTTATTAAAAATAATAATATTATTTGCAATTATTTAATATCTTAATAGTTAAATCTGCTTATTAATTAACACTAATTATAAATGTCAAAACCATTACAGCCCCTTATTTTGACCTATATATAAATAAAATTATATATTATAATTTTAAATTGATAACTAAATTTTAAAAGACAAAAAGTTTATACATCTTTTAAATGTTATATCCAAAAATCAATCGTCAAAGATAATTTTTAATATTATAAGCAAGAGCTATACTAAAATATATAATTGTTAAGATCTTAATTAGATTATCAATTGAATTTTCAGCTTTACTAGAACTTTCAAAGATTTTAAAAGGATCTAGATTTTCTTGTAAACTTTGTTCATTTGGACTCCTGATTAATATAATAAGAACCAGAAAAAAGTTAACTAATATTGATATTATACTAATAAATTTCATAAAAGTTATATTAATATCAATTGATTAAAACATTAATAAACATGGGTATCTATAATAATTTATTTATTTATTTGTTTATTATTTTTTTTTACTCTCCTTGAACTTTTAATAATAAAAACCCAAGAGATAAACCTATGAGTACCATACTAAAACATAAAAGACTAATTGATAAAATTTCTTCACCCATAAACTCTTCAATCCTTATGATTAAACTTTATATTTATTATATTATCTTAAATTTAAAATCCGTTACGACCCCAAACAACTAAAGAAAGAGAGAATGTAAATATCATCATTATAGTAGCCCAACCTAAACTAATTATATCCATAAAATATCTTTTTAATACTTAAATTTAACTATATAACATGAATTAATAATAATTATACATTATATTTTGAAAAAAAGTCAAAATATAATATACAAGTGTATTTTATAATATTAGAATAACCCTAATGTTAATGCTTTATTTATTGGTAAACAAGCTCCAATACCTAACCAAATAGCTACAAACGTTCCAACCAAAAATATAGTTGAAGCAACTGGTCTACGGAATGGATTTTGAAATTTATTCACGTTTTCAATAAATGGAACTGTTATAAGTCCAGCAGGTACAGAAGCCATCGCTAAAACACCTAATAGTTTATTCGGTAATACTCTTAATAGATTAAAAGTTGGAAAAAAATACCATTCAGGTAAAATTTCTAAAGGCGTTGCAAAAGGATTAGCTTTTTCTCCTATGGCCGAGGGTTCCATAACAGCTAAGCCAATCACTATTACAAAAGTCCCTAAAATACAGATAGGAAACATGTAAAAAATATCATTTGGCCAAGCAGGCTCACCATAGTAGTTATGTCCCATTCCTTTAGCTAATTTTGCTCGTAATTTTGGATCTGTTAAATCTGGTTTTTTTAATATTGACATAATTTCTCCTATTTCCTATTAGTATTTAATAATATAAGTTAAAATTTCATTTGTTTTATAGACTCAATATTTATTTGGGAACCAAAATCAATATTGATATATTACCAATAATAATTATAAAGGACCTGAAATGCCTTGTTTTCTTATCATTAAAAAATGAGTAATCATTAAAGCAGCTGCGACGAGCGGTAAAACAAAAGTGTGGGCACTATAAAAACGCGTTAAAGTATTTTGACCTACGCTTAGTCCTCCTCGTAGTAATTGAACTATAGGTGGACCAATAATAGGAACAGCTTCAGGCACTCCAGTTACGATTTTACAGGCCCAAAACCCTACCTGATCCCAAGGTAGTGAATAACCTGTTACACCAAAAGATACTGTAGTTACTGCTAAAGTTACTCCTGTAACCCATGTTAATTCGCGTGGTTTCTTGAATCCCCCTGTTAGATATACACGAAAAACATGTAAAATTAGCATAAGAACCATCATACTTGCAGACCATCGGTGAATAGATCGGATTAGCCAACCAAAATTAACTTCGGTCATAATATATTCCACTGATGCAAAGGCTTCACTAATACTTGGTCTATAATAAAATGTCATAGCAAATCCTGTTGCTACTTGAACTAAAAAACATGTAAAAACAATACCACCAAAGCAATAAAAAATATTAACATGCGGGGGTACATATTTACTTGTAATATCATCAGCAATTGATTGAATTTCTAGCCTTTCTTCAAACCAATCATAAACTTTACCCATAACCTTAATTAAATTTAAAATTTTAAAAGTTTCTTCTACGCAATTAGACTTAATTGCCAGAAACCAGATTTGAACTGGTGACACGAGGATCTTCAATCCACTGCTCTACCAACTGAGCTATCCCGGCTTTCATAAAAAAATTATATCATAGTTTGATATTTTATTAGTATCATAGAAAATATTCTACTATTTAAAATCTAGCTGAATTATAATTATATATATATATTTTTTTTCTTAAAAAAGAAAATTATCTAAAATATAAAATTTGATGAGTCCATTAATAAAATTAATTAATTCATCAAATTATGTACGAATTGTTATTGAAAACTTAAATAAAAAGTAACAAATTCCTCGATATATTATTCATTTTAACTTTTAATATTAAACAATTTCAAAAATATCTTCAAATTTCTTTTTTACCTTATAACCTGAATCTATTGATTCTAAAGGGTCTTTTCGTAAGCGATGACGTAAGCATAAAATAATAATTTTTTGAATATCTTCAATTTCAACAATTTTTTTACCCTGATATGCAGCATAGGCCTTTGCAGCTCGATTAGTTACTATATCCCCTCTTAATCCATCGACATTTAGTTCGCTACATACTTTTGATATCTTTATCCTAAACTCATAAGATAATTCAACCGTATTTAATAAACTTTGAGCATTAATAATCCTTTGCTTTAATAATTCTTGCTGATCTTTATATTTATTTACCCATGTATAAGGGTCTAAATCAAATAAAGTTCTTTCTTCAACAATTTTTACCCTTAAATCTGGATCTTTTACCGTTTTAATTTCAGCATGCATACCGAAACGATCCAATAACTGAGGTCGTAATTCTCCTTCTTCGGGATTACCTGATCCTACTAATACAAATTGTGCTGGATGACGTATAGAGATACCTTCTCTTTCCACAGTGTTCCAACCTGAAGCTGCAGAATCTAATAAAATATCAACTAAATGATCGTCTAATAAATTAACTTCATCTACATATAAAATACCTCGATTCGCTTTTGCTAATAAGCCTGGTTCAAATGCTTTAATTCCTTCTGTTAAAGCTTTTTCAATATCGATTGTTCCACATACTCTATCTTCCGTAGCTCCTAAGGGCAAATCCACCATAGGAATTTTTATAAATTCTGTTTCAAATTTTTGCAAAGCTTCTTCATTAGGATGACGGTTAAAGGGATCATCCTTTATTACTTCAATTTTGGGTAGTAAATCTGCAATTGCTCTTATAGTTGTTGATTTTCCAGTTCCCCGATCTCCCATAATCATTACTCCTCCAATTTTAGGATCAATAACATTTAATTCTAAAGCAAGTTTCATTTCTTCTTGACCTACAATAGCTGTAAATGGAAATATTGGAGTATTTATATTCTTCAAGGTTTGTTTACTCATTCTTTTTTAATTACAATATGAATAGTGGTAATTTCTTTTAATTATAGAATAACATCATAATATTATATAAATAATGTATGATGTGAGTCTATATATTTAATGTATATTTTTGTATCTTCCTGTCGTCTATAGATACAGTGTTTTCCCTAAGCGAAATGCTAATAATGCTGGTATTATAGCTAAGGTTAATGCTATTAGAATTTCAGTATTTGTCAACATATTTATAATTAGTATTACTTGTTTTTTTTAGAAATTTAAACTCTTTGGATATATTATAGTCCTATTTATTTCAATTGTTCTTTGTATTGTAAAGCATTAATACTTTGTAAAACTAAAACTAAATTAAATGAATTTTAAAAATGACTTCTTTATTTCCCTTAATATACTCAATTGTTCTCTTTTGTTTTTTAATATTAATTATTTTTTTTATTATAAAACAAGTTATCGATACGCAAAAGTTAGAAAAGAAGACATTTGAGTTACAAACATTACTGAAAAAAAATAATACTTCATACGAATCATATTATAAATTAGGTAAATTATATTTAAAAAAAAAACTTTTTCCGAAAGCGATTTTATTATTTCGAAAAGCTATAAATAATTGGGATATAAATGATAATATTGGACTTGGACATGTATATAATGTTATAGGACTTACCTATTTTACATTAAAGGAATATCAGTTCGCCATTTATTACTACAAAATCGCTCTAAAGATTATTCCTGATTATACCATAGCTTTAATAAATCTTGCATATGTCTATGAAAAACAAAATTTATTACTTGACTCTTACAATTATTATAATAAAGTTTTATACTATAATAAAAATAGTAATTTAGCTATAAAACGAATTAAAAAAATTCGACGATTATTAAAGAA